CCATGGATAAGCTTATATTAACCCGTTCAAAATTTTAAATAAATATTAGATTATTTAATTATTTATTTATTAAATATAAAATTTTTTTATTTAAATTAACTTTTAGAAATAAATATTAAATTTTAATAAATTATCATAAAAATTTTGTATAAAATAAATTTTGTTCTAATAAACAAATTCTTTTTATTATTTAGAAATTTTTTATATATTTTTAGATATTTTATATATATAGAATAAAAATATTTAAAATAAAATTTTTAATTTTTTAGTAAAAAATTAAAAATTTGAATGAGAAGCCGTATGAAATGAAAATTTCATGTACGGTTTTGTAAAGTAACATTAAAGGTAACTTTTTTGTCAACTTTTTCACTACAACACCAAAAAAACCAAACTCTGCCTTGCGTAAAGTAGCAAGAGTAAAATTAACTTCTGGATTTGAAATCACAGCTTATATACCTGGTATTGGTCATAACTTACAAGAACATTCTGTAGTATTAGTAAGAGGAGGAAGAGTCAAAGATTTACCTGGTGTAAGATATCATATTGTTAGAGGAACTCTTGATGCTGTAGGAGTAAAAGATCGTCAACAAGGGCGTTCTAGTGCGTTGTATATTATTATTTTAATACTTGTATTATAAATTAATACCATGTTAATTGTTAAAACATGTAAATATAGCTGACTGTAAAATAGAAATATTGTGAAAGGACTAAAGCAGGCTAAAATAACTTAAATATTCAAATATCTAAGGTTTATTTATTAGATAGAAAAGTATTCCCTAACTTATTTTTAATAAAAAAAAAAAAATAACTTTAACTTTTTTGGAACGAGTTAAAGAAAAAAACAAAAACTCAAAAACTAACATAAATTTTTTTTTTCACTTTTTTTTTAAACCTAAAGATTTTATCGTAAAATTAATAAAATACAGGATTTTCTCAAAAAAGAAAACGGATACTCAATTTAAAATGAGTAAGTATTAAAAATAAAAAAAAATATATATATATGTATTTTTTTAATTTTTAATATCGAAAGCCGTATTCAATAAAAGTTGTACATACGGTTTGAAGGGAGATTTTTAATACTTTTAATTAATCTACCCTACAATATGGAGTAAAAAAGCCAAAATAAACTATTTAGTTTTTGATTTTAATAAATTATTTAATTCTTTTTTAATATTATGTCACGTCGCAGTACTATAGAAAAAAAAACGGCAAAATCTGATCCAATTTACCGTAATCGATTAGTAAATATGATGGTTAATCGAATTATTAAACATGGAAAAAAATCATTAGCTTATCGAATTCTTTATAGAGCAATGAAAAATATTAAACAAAAAACGAAAAAAAATCCACTATCAGTCTTGCGTCAAGCTATACGTAGAGTAACTCCTAATGTAACAGTAAAAGCAAGACGTTTAGGTGGATCAACTTATCAAGTACCAATTGAAATAAAATCTGCACAAGGAAAAGCTCTTGCTATTCGTTGGTTATTAGGAGCATCTAGAAAGCGTTCAGGTCGAAATATGGCTTTTAAATCAAGTTATGAATTAATAGATGCTGCTAGAGATAATGGGGACGCAATACGCAAAAAAGAAGAAACTCATAGAATGGCTGAAGCTAATAGAGCTTTTGCTCATTTTCGTTGATTTTTTCTAAGAATTAAAAAAAAAATGTATTTTATTAGAAAATAAAAAAAAAATATACATAATTTTTTTTAAAAAGAAGTAATATTTTGTAAATAAGTTATTAGTAAAAATTATAATAATTTTTACTAATAACTTATTTACAAAATATACAAATACTATAATTTTTTTACATATCGAGAAAATTTTTATGGACTTAGAATTTGATCTTTCTTTTTTTTATGCAAGTACTATTTTGCCTGAATGCATTCTTATTTTTTCCTTAATAATTATTTTAATATTAGATTTAATTTTAGAAATAAAAAATAAATCTTTAGTATTTTATTCTATTTCTTTATTAAGTTTATCCTTAAGTATTATTGTTTTACTTTTCCAATTACAAAAAGAATCTACTATTAGTTTTTCAGGTAATTTTCAAGATGATAACTTTACTAGAATATTCCAAATTTTTATAGCTTTATGTTCAACATTATGTATTCCTTTATCTATCGATTTTATTGAATGTACAAAATTATCAATAACGGAATTTCTTATTTTCATATTAACAGCAACTATAGGAGGAATGTTTTTATGTGGCGCTAACGATCTAATTACTATTTTTGTATCTCTAGAATGTTTAAGCTTATGTTCATACTTATTATCTGGTTATACTAAAAAAGACGTTCGATCTAACGAGGCTGTTATGAAATATTTACTTATAGGTGGAACAAGTTCATCTATTTTAATTTATGGTTTTTCTTGGTTATATGGCTTATCCGCAGGAGAATTTCAACTTCAAAAAATAGCAAATGGACTTATAAATACAGAAATGTATAATTCTCCAGGAACTTTACTTGGACTTATATTTATTATTGCCGGAATTGGATTTAAACTTTCTTTAGTACCTTTTCATCAATGGACTCCCGATGTATATGAAGGAGTGTGATTCGTTTTCTATAAATAAAAAACATAATTTTTTATTGTGTTTACGATATTTATAAATATTTTATAGACATGCAAAATAACAAAAAATTATTATTTTCACTTAAAATAAAACAGAACTTTTATTAATATTAAATAAATTTTTTTTAATAAATTTAAATTAAATCGAGAATAGAACAAAGTTAAAATAATAAAAAAAAAATAAGTTGATTATTAGGGGTAATTTGGAAAAAAATGGTATAAATAAAATAAATTAAAAATTTTAAGTATTTAAAAATATTATTCAGTAATCTTTTTTCCTTCAAGGATTATAAAGTGTAGTATACATATCCATTTGAATAAAAAAGCCCTAAAATAAAAAATTCATGACTATTAAAACGAAAAAATTTAGATTTTTTTTTTATTCAATAACAAAAGTAATTGAAATTTTGAGATTAGAAGAAATGACTAAAACAGGATTCCTCGTAAAGTTTAATTTTACTAAAATTATAATATTTAATTTTCAAAATTTTATATGCATACACGAGGAAAGTAATCTAAATTAGACTATTACTTAGGAGCTGTGTGAAATAAAAATTTCATGCACAGTTTTGAATGAGAGAAAAGAATGAGTAATCTTCGTTTCGATTCTAACTCCCCTACACCAGTCGTTGCTTTTCTTTCGGTTGCTTCAAAAGCAGCAGGTTTAGCTTTATTAGCTCGTCTCTCGAATATTGTTTTTCCCTTTCTTTCTAACCAATGGCACTTTATTCTAGAAATATTAGCTATTTGCAGTATGATATTAGGTAATTCAGTAGCTATTACTCAAACAAGTATGAAACGTATGCTTGCATATTCTTCAATAAGTCAAATTGGGTATTTAATGATTGGAATAATTATTGGGGATTTTAATGGATATACAAGTATGATAGTTTATTTACTATTTTATATATTTATGAATTTAGGAACTTTTGCTTGTATTATATTATTTGGATTACGTACAGGAACAGATAATATTCGAGATTATAGTGGATTAATTTTAAAAGATCCTTTATTAACATTTTCTCTTGCTATATGTTTATTGTCTTTAGGAGGTATCCCCCCATTATCTGGTTTTTTTGGAAAACTTTATTTATTTTGGTGTGCATGGAAAGATGGATTATATCTTCTAGTTTTTATAGGGCCTTTCACAAGTATTATTTCCATATATTATTATTTAAAAATAGTTAAATTATTAATTACTTCAGAAAATAAAGAAGTTACTTCTTATATACAAACATATACTGGATTTTCTTTTTCCATTTTTTACAAAAATTCACTTGAAATTAGTATAATTATTTGTGTAATTGCTTCTATGTTTTTAGGAATATTTATGAATCCCATTATTAATCTACTCCAAACTAATTTGAATTTAAATAGTTTTACACATATTTAATCTATATTTTTTCCATTATTAAATATTTTTATTCTATTAGTAAAAATTTTAATTTGTTTTTTTTACTTCTGCTATACATATAGCATAAGCAAAAAAAACAAATTAAAATTAGATTTTTTATTTTTACTATTATATAATAATTAATTAAATATAATAGTTTTTTTCTCACAAGCCTTGATGGTGAAATGGTAGACACGTAAGACTCAAAATCTTATGCTTTAAAGTGTGGAGGTTCGAGTCCTCTTCAAGGCAGTATTTTTTTAATAATAAAAAAAAAAATCTTATGTTATACTATTTATTTGATATCAATGATTTTATTAAACTAAAAAGAAAATAATATTTATTTTATTTAAAATTATTTTATTAATATTATTAAAATAATAATTATACTGATATAAAAAAGATATAAAAAATTAAAAATCAGATGATATTTTTTAGTATTGTAAACTAAACACTAATATAATAAACATATGGAAGTAAACATTCTTGCATTTATTGCTACCGCATTGTTCATTTTAATCCCTACAGCTTTTTTATTAATTCTTTATGTACAAACCGTTAGTCAGGGTAATTAATAATTTTTTTTTTTTCAATTATTAAAAACCTTGGATTTATCAAATAATATTGTATTTTTATTTAAATATTCAGTTTTTTACAATATTAAAATTTAAGTTAAAAAAACTAAAAAAATTATAGATAATTTTTTTAGTTTTTTTAATTTCATTTATTTATTATTATATGATTCATATAGAATTAGGTCCTAGCACCATAGTAGGAATAGGCCTTATTATAGTAGGTATACTTTCATATGCCCTTCGAATAAGGGAACTTAATGTATCTAGAGGTGTGATTTAGAATGTACTTAAATAAATTATAAAATTTCAATTTATTTATTAATGATAATAAATAGAAAACTTGAAAAAAAAAATTTAATTTATCTAAAAAAAAATCTATGGTTAAAATTTAACTTATTTTTCTAACATTCCGCAAACATATTTAAATCTTAAAATTAAAATGGAATTATAATTATGTAAAAGAGAAAAATATAAAAAATAAAAAAAAGGGTCTGTTATATGATCTGTTATATATTATATAAAGCTTTTATTTAATTACTTTTTTGTTTCTCTAGAAATAAAATAATTTGATCCACGAAATAATAAATGAACCTAAAGATATTATTAAAATATTTGTAACATTAATGTTACAAATATTTTTTTTAATTAACTAAGTACGAATAAAATAAACCTGTTTTTTTAAATTATTTTAAATAGGTAAAAGACAATCCAAAAAGTTTTTGTTTAAAATTCTTTTTTTATACTTACATACTTACTTGGATTTAGAGTATTTAAAATTTAAATTTTTTTTATTTTAATACTTAAGCCATAAAGAAATTAACATATCATATATGGTTTTTAGAGAGGGACATGTAATTAGAGAAAAACATTAATCTATCTCAATATTATGATTCTTTTTTTTCATCTATTGGCTTATTATGTGGAGGAATTCTTATTTTCCAAGGTTGGCGCCTAGATCCGATTCTTTTATTATCACAAATACTTTTAAGTGGAACAGCTATTTTTTTTATAGCGGAAAGTTTATATTTACGTAATAATAAGATTAATTTTACAATTTTTTCTAAAGAAAAAAATAATCCTTTTATTTTAAAAAAAAAAATTTTAAAAGAAAATACAACTTATAAAAAAATAAAATTAAGAAAAAAATTTTATAAAGGATGGGAAAAAATTGATTATACTTTTTTTATTTCTTATACAATTTAAATAGTATAGTTATAGTCTAATTAGTTTAATATTTTTTATTTTTAATATTAAAAATAAAAAATATTAAACTAATTCATTTTTCAATCGGATTTTTTAATTCACTTTATTTTCTCCCTAAACTGGAAGTAAAAAAAAATACGAAAATTATTCTTATACCATCAAAAATAATATTTAGTATATCTATTTTTATGAATGTTAAATCTAAATTTCTATTTAATTAATAAATATTCATTTATTTTTTACAGTTTTTTTAATCTCAAACTATATCTCTACTTTATAAATAAATAAATATATATATATATATAACTATTTCTATTAATTATTATTTTTTTTATAATAACACTTGCTTTTTTTTCTCATTTGATTTATTCTTAATATTAGGATTATCTATTAATGATAAATTTAAATAGAAAATAAAGTAATAGGCTATATCAAAATATAGAGCAATACCTTTTTTTATTTAAAATATGACATAATAGATAATCCAAATCTTTTTTATATTTTATTTATATTATTATTAAGGCGACACCCAGATTCGAACTGGGGATAAAGGATTTGCAGTCCTCTGCCTTACCACTTGGCCATATCGCCTTTTTTTCCAAATAAAACTTTTAGTAAAAATTGTATAATTTTTTTTATTACTATAATTTTTTAATTTATTAATAATAAACTATATTATTATAAAACTTAATTAATTTTTAATCAAGTATCTTTTTTTTTTAGATTTTAAATAAAAAACATTTAACATAATGAAAAATTGTAATAAAATAAAAACGCTTAACAAAAATATTTTTTTTTATGCAATTAGATATAAAATAAAAATAATTCGATTTGTTATTATAAAACAAACTCTAACACTATTTTAGAGGAAGAAAAAACTACGGAAATTTTTGTACTCCCTGAATTTGGAAAAATACAATTTGAAGGATTTCATCGTTTTATTTATAAAGGTTTAATTGAAGAACTTAGTTATTTTCCTAAAATTAAAGATGCAGATCATGAATTTGAATTCCGATTATTAGATAAAGAATACAAATTGGCAGAACCTTTAATAAAAGAAAGAGATGCTGTATATCAATCAAACACATATTCCTCAGATTTATATGTACCAACTCAATTAGCTCGAAAAAGAAAAACACAAAAACAAACTGTATTTATTGGAAGTATTCCTTTAATGAACTCTCAAGGTACCTTTGTAGTTAATGGTGTCGCAAGAGTAATTATCAATCAAATCTTAAGAAGTCCAGGTATTTATTATAATTCAGAACTAGATCATAACGGAATTTCTATATATACAAGTACAATTATTTCCGATTGGGGAGGAAGATTAAAATTAGAAATTGATAGCAAAACGAGAATTTGGGCTCGTATAAGTAAAAAACGAAAAGTTTCTATTTTAGTTTTATTACTAGCCATGGGTCTAACCATAAAACAGGTTTTGGACAGTGTTTGTTCTCCAAAAATTTTTTTAGACGTTCTAAAGAAAAAGAAGAAAAAAGAACAGCCTCAATCTACTGAGGATGCTATAGTAGAGCTTTATAAACAATTATATTGTATAGGCGGAGATATTGTATTTTCGGAATCTATACGTAAAGAATTACAAAAAAAATTTTTTCAGCAAAGATGTGAATTAGGAAAAATTGGTCGATTAAATTTGAATAAAAAACTTAATCTTAACGTACCTGAAAATGAATATTTTTTATTACCACAAGATATTTTAGCTGCTATAGATTATTTGATAAAAATAAAGTTTGGTATTGGTACACTTGATGATATAGACCATTTAAAAAATCGTCGTATTCGCTCCGTAGCAGATTTATTACAAGATCAATTAAAATTGGCATTAACACGTTTAGAAAATTCAGTACGACAAATTCTGCGTGGAGCGACTAAGCGGAAACGTTTACCTAGTCCTAAAAGTTTAATTACTCCAACTCCATTAATAGCTACTTTTAAAGAATTTTTCGGATCACATCCTCTATCCCAATTTCTGGATCAAACTAATCCATTAACAGAAATAGTTCATAAACGAAGATTAAGTTCTTTAGGTCCTGGAGGATTAACACGACGAACAGCTAGCTTTCAAGTACGAGATATTCATTTTAGTCATTATGGACGTATTTGTCCTATCGAAACATCTGAAGGTATGAATGCCGGACTTATTGCATCATTAGCAATTCATGCAAAAGTAAATCATTGGGGATCTCTAGAAAGTCCTTTTTATAAAATATCTAAAATTTCTAAAGAGGAAAAAGTTATTTATTTATCTGCCGGAGAAGACGAATATTATCGAATAGCTACCGGAAATTGTTTGGCTTTGGATCAAGATACACAAAAAATACAAATAACTCCAGCTCGATATCGACAAGAATTTTTAGCTATTGCTTGGGAACAAATACATCTTCGAAGTATTTATCCTTTACAATATTTTTCTGTTGGCGCTTCGTTAATTCCTTTTTTAGAACATAATGATGCAAATCGTGCTTTAATGGGATCTAATATGCAACGTCAAGCCGTTCCACTTATAAAACTTGAAAAATGTATTGTAGGAACAGGCTTAGAAAGTCAAGCAGCTCTTGATTCTGGAAGTGTTGTTATTGCAAAACAAAGTGGAAAGATTTTATATAGTGATGGTAAAAAAATAAATTTAATTAATATTGATAAAAAAAAAACAACTACATTTTTAACAATATATCAGCGCTCAAACAATAGTACTTGTATGCATCAAAAGATACAAGTTACTCGACAAAACTTTTTGAAAAAAGGACAAATTTTGGCAGATGGTGCAGCAACTTCAAACGGAGAATTAGCTTTAGGAAAAAATATTTTAGTAGCATATATGCCATGGGAAGGATATAATTTTGAAGACGCAATACTTATTAATGAACGTCTAATATATGAAGATATTTACACATCAATTCATATTGAAAGATATGAAATTAAATCTCGCACTACGAGTCAAGGCCCTGAAAAAATTACTAAAGAAATACCTCATTTAGAAAATAGTGTACTGCGTCATTTAGATAAAAATGGGCTTGTATTATTAGGATCATGGGTAGAAACAGGAGATGTTTTAGTAGGAAAATTAACACCTCAAGAAACAGAAGAATCATTACGTGCTCCAGAAGGAAAACTATTACAAGCTATATTTGGTATTCAAGTAGCTACTGCAAAAGAAACTTGCCTTAAAGTTCCTTCAGGCGGAAAAGGACGAGTTATTGATGTCCGATGGATTTCTAAAAAAGAAAATTCTAGTAATTACGAAAAAATAATACATGTTTATATAGCACAGAAACGAAAAATACAAGTAGGGGATAAAGTAGCTGGAAGACATGGTAATAAAGGTATTATTTCAAAAATTTTACCTAGACAAGATATGCCATATTTACAGGATGGCACACCAGTTGATATGGTATTAAGTCCCTTAGGAGTACCTTCGCGAATGAATGTAGGACAAATTTTTGAATGCTTACTTGGTTTAGCAGGACATTTGTTAAAAAAACATTATCGAATAACTCCTTTTGATGAAAGATATGAACGAGAAGCGTCGAGAAAATTAGTTTTTTCAGAACTTTATAAAGCAAGTATGAAAACAGGAAACCCTTGGTTATTTGAAACTGAAAATCCTGGAAAAAGTCGTTTAATAGATGGAAGAACTGGAGAAATATTTGAACAGTCTGTTACAGTAGGAAAAGCTTATATGCTAAAATTGATTCATCAAGTTGACGATAAAATTCACGCACGCTCTAGTGGACCTTATGCACTTGTTACTCAACAACCTCTTAGAGGAAGATCCAGACGTGGGGGACAAAGAGTAGGAGAAATGGAAGTCTGGGCTTTAGAAGGGTTTGGTGTTGCTTATATTTTACAAGAAATGCTTACTATTAAATCTGATCATATACATGCTCGCTACGAAGTACTTGGTGCTATTATCACAGGAGAGCCAATACCTAAACCTAACACTGCTCCAGAATCTTTTCGATTACTTGTTCGAGAATTACGATCTTTATCCTTAGAATTGGATCATTCCGTTATATTTGAAAAAAACTTAAATATAAATTTTAAAGACGTTTAATAGAAAAAATAAATTTAAATTTTATGATTCATCAAGAAAAATATCAACATCTTCGAATTAGATTAGCTTCTTCTGAACAAATACGCAGTTGGGCTGAAAGAATTTTACCTAATGGAGAACTTGTCGGGCAAGTAACAAAACCATATACTTTACATTATAAAACACATAAACCTGAAAAAGATGGATTATTTTGTGAACGTATTTTTGGTCCCATCAAAAGTGGACTTTGCGCCTGTGGAAAATATCAAACAATTGAGAAATATCCAAAATTTTGTGAACAATGTGGAGTTGAATTTATTGAATCACGTGTTCGCAGATATCGGATGGGCTACATTAAATTAGGTTGTTCCGTAACACATGTATGGTATTTAAAGCGCTTACCTAGTTATATTGCGAATCTTTTAGCTAAACCTCTTAAAGAATTAGAAAGTCTAGTATATTGCGATGTGTGACTTGTTTATTGAACTTAATTATACAGATTTAATTAAAACTGTTATCCTATTTTATTTATTATAAGGATATCGCTAGTTTTGATATGTTTCTTAAAAAAAGTAACATAAAACTCAAAAAAAAAATTTTAAAGTACTTGATCTAGGGTTTATATTTACATATATATATAAATATATAAATATTTATTATTTTTATGTATTTTATATAAATATTTTTCTCCGTTATTTAGAGATTTCGTAAAAAATAATATTTAGTAAAAAAATGATTACTATATTTATTTATAATGGATATTGCAGTTTATTCATCGTATATATACGCTAAATAATATTATACCCATCGAAATAGAACGAAAACCTAAAGGATCATAAAAATAGATATATATAAACAAGAGAATTTCTTATTAATTTTAAAAACATTGGAGGTATTTTTGCAAAAAAATATATCATTTAAAGAAAGTAAGATTACTCAAAAATAAAAATTTAATTGAAATTTATAATAGAACTTGAGTAATAAATAGTAATAAATTAATAATAAAGTATTAATTTTATATAAAAAAATAAAATTTACATATAAAAAAGGTATAAATATCTATATATTATTATTAATATATTAAAAAAAATAAATATATATAGGATTTATATTTCTATTATAATAACACTAAAAATTCTATTATTATATTTAAAATAAATTTAATGCTATTTGAGCCGGATGAAAAAAAATTTTCATGTCCGATTCTTAGGGGGGGAATTAGAAAAAAAAACCTATCCCAATCTTTTTCTTGCTAGACCCATTTTAAAAAAACCTATTTTATTAAAATTACGAGGTTTATTTAAATATGAAGATCAATCTTGGAGAGACATATTTCCTCGTTTTTTTTCTTCACGTGGATTTGAAGCATTTCAGATTAGAGAAATCGCTACTGGGGGTGATGCTATTAAAAAACAATTAAGTAATATAGATCTCAAAGTAGTTATAGATTATGCATATTTAGAATGGAAAGAATTGGTGGAACAAAAGTCTACAGGAAATGAATGGGAAGATCGAAAAATTCAAAGAAGAAAGGATCTTTTAGTGAGACGGATAAAATTAGCAAAACAATTCCTTCAAACGGATATAAAACCAGAGTGGATGGTTTTATCTTTTTTACCAGTTCTTCCACCTGAATTACGGCCTATGGTTGAATTAGGCGAAGGCGAATTAATTACTTCTGATCTAAATGAACTATATCGAAGAGTTATTTATCGAAATAATACTCTCATTGATTTTTCGGCTAGAAGCGGCTCTACACCAGGAGGTTTAGTTATTTGCCAAACCAGATTAGTACAAGAAGCTGTAGATGCACTTATCGATAATGGTATTCGTGGACAACCGATGAAAGATAGTCATAATAGACCTTATAAATCTTTTTCCGACGTTATTGAAGGAAAAGAAGGACGCTTTCGTGAAAATTTACTCGGAAAACGGGTTGATTATTCAGGACGATCTGTTATTATAGTCGGTCCGTCTCTTCCATTACACCAATGTGGATTACCACGAGAAATGGCAATAGAATTATTTCAAGCTTTTGTTATTCGAGCTTTAATCGGACAACATCTTGCTCCTAATCTAAGAGCAGCTAAAAGTATGATTCAAAATAAAGAGTCTATTATATGGAAAGTACTTCAAGAAATTATGCAAGGACATCCTATCTTATTAAATAGAGCACCTACTTTACATAGATTAGGCATACAAGCATTTCAACCTATTTTAATAAAAGGTCGCGCTATTCGTTTACATCCATTAGTCTGCGGGGGATTTAATGCAGATTTCGACGGAGATCAAATGGCTGTTCATATACCATTATCTCTAGAAGCTCAAGCTGAAGCACGATTACTTATGTTTTCTCACACAAACCTTTTGTCTCCTGCCACAGGAGATCCTGTTTCTGTACCAAGTCAAGATATGCTTCTCGGACTTTATATATTAACAATTGAAAATTATCAAGGTATTTATGGCAACAAAAATCATCCTTATAAACATAATAATAAAGTTCTTTTAAATAAAACACCTTATTTTTATAGTTATGATGATGTAATGAAGGCTCAAAAACAACAAAAAATTAAATTACATAGTCCTTTATGGCTTCGATGGGAAACAGAATTACGAATACTTACATCAATAAATCGTGAAAAGCCTATTGAAATTCAATATAACTCTTCTGGTATTTTTTCTAAAATCTATGAACATTACCAACTTAAAAAAAATACAAAAGAAAAAATTATTAATTTTTATATTTGCACAACCGTTGGTCGTGTTATATTTAATCAACAAATAGAAGAAGCTATTCAAGGTACTTTGAAAGCTTTGCGGTTTCGAGATAAATCTTTACCAGCAATAATTATATAATATTCATTTTTTTCTACAGATATAAATTTGAAAAAAAGTCAGATAAATGGCTTGAATCTATTGGTATATCCTGTTTATGACAATAAAGAGGTTTTTTATTATGGCAGAAACAGCCTTCTATAATAAAGTGATGGATAGAACTGCCATAAAACAGTTTATCAGCAGATTAATTGCTCACTTTGGTATTACATATACAACACATATTCTAGATCAACTTAAAAATATAGGCTTTAAACAAGCCACTCAAGCCGCAATTTCGTTAGGAATTGATGATCTTTTAACAGCACCATCAAAAAGTTGGTTGATCCAAGATGCAGAACAACAAGGTTATACTTCTGAAAAAAATTATCGTTATGGAAACGTTCATGCAGTAGAAAAATTGCGCCAATTGATTGAAACATGGTATGCAACAAGTGAATATTTAAAACAAGAAATGAATCCTAATTTTCGAATGACAGATCCATTAAATCCAGTACATATGATGTCTTTTTCCGGAGCTCGTGGAAGTACATCACAAGTTCATCAGTTAGTAGGTATGCGAGGTTTAATGTCAGACCCTCAAGGTCAAATTATTGATTTACCCATTCAAAGTAATTTTCGTGAAGGATTATCATTAACAGAATATATTATTTCTTGCTATGGCGCTCGTAAAGGAGTCGTTGATACGGCAGTACGAACATCAGATGCTGGATATCTTACACGTAGATTGGTTGAAGTAGTTCAGCATATTGTAGTGCGAAAAGTGGATTGTGGCACTTTTCAAGGTATTTTTGTAACGCCTTGGCGCGATACTCATAAAAAAAATAATAATCAACAAAAATTAATTGGTCGTATATTAGCAGAAAATATATATATAAATCAAAGATGTATTGCTATTCGTAATCAAGATATTACAATTGATCTAGCTCTTTCGTTAGTATCTATTAAAAAAAAACCAATTTTTATACGTTCTCCTTTAACTTGTAAAAGCATGTTATGGATTTGTCAATTATGCTACGGATGGAGTCTTACTCACGGTAATTTAATAGAATTAGGCGAAGCTGTAGGTATTATTGCAGGACAATCAATTGGAGAACCAGGTACTCAGTTAACATTAAGAACGTTTCATACTGGTGGAGTTTTTACAGGTGATATTGCGGAGCATGTACGAACACCATTTAATGGAATTATTCAATTTGATAGAGATTCAGTTTATCCTACACGTACTCGCCACGGTCATCCTGCATGGATATGTAATAATAATTTATCTGTTATTATTAAAAGTAAAAAAAAATTACATAATTTTATTATTCCATCACAAAGTATGCTTTTAGTTCAAACTAATCAATATGTAGAATCAAAGCAAGTTATTGCAGAAATTCGTGCTAAAATATCTCCTTTTAAAGAAAAAGTTCAAAAACATATTTATTCCAATTTATCTGGAGAAATGCATTGGAGTACCAAAGTTCAACATGCATCTGAATATATACATAGTAATGTTCATCTCTTATGTATGACGGGCCATATCTGGATATTAGCAGGACATTTCGAAAAATTTAATGAATCTTTTTTTATATTCTATCGCAATCAGGATAAATTAGATAAGAAACTTCCGATTGCAAATAAATTTTTGAGTTATTATACAACTCAAAAAAATTGTTTAGATTACTTTTGGAATTTGATTTATTCTAGTATTATTTTATATAGTTATAATTTTCTGAGAAGTAGAAAGAGAAAAAAAAATCTTTTTTTTTTGAATAAAAAATATATATATGAAAAAAAGCCTATATTTCAATTTATTCTCGAAATACCAAAAAACGGCATCTTAAAAAAAAATGATATTTTTGCTACTTTTAATGATCCTAAATATAGAATAAAAAATTCAGGAATTATAAAATATGGTACTATAAAAGTTGATTTTATTAATAAAAAAGAAGATTTTTTTGCAGAGTCAAAAAATAAGAATATTAGATCCAGATATAAAATAATAAAAGAAGGTAATTTTTTCTTTCTTCCTGAAGAAGTATATAATTTAGATCAATCTCTTTTTTCTTCTATTTTGATAAAAAATAATAGTTTCATTAAAGCAGGTACAAAAATAACTTCCACTATTATTAGTAAAGTCACAGGGTTTGTCAAAATTAAAAAAAAAACAAATAACTTTGAAATAAAAATATTACCTGGAAGTATATATTATCCTAAAGAAAAACAAAAAAACTTTAAACAAAATGGTATTTTAATACCCCCTGGAGAAAAAATTTTTGAACAATTTCGAGCTAAAAATTGGATTTATCTTGAATGGATTGTACTTTCCAAAGAAAATTCTTTTTTTTTTATTAGACCAACAATAGAATATAAAATAACATCTAATGAAAATTCTTTAAATTTACCAATACCTTTTTTTCTAGATTTCTTAAAAGAACAACAAACTGTTAAAATTCAAACTGTTAAATATATTTTTTACAAAGATGGTGAAGAAGTTGAAATTCTTAATAATACTGAGATTCAACTAATTCAAAGCTGTTTAATATTAAATTGGGAAACAAAAATATTTATAAAAGAAGCTCATATTTCTTTTGTAAAAATACGTATTAATAAAATTATTAGATTCTTTTTCCAAATAAATTTAATAAAATATTTGAGTTTTAATCATAAAGAAAAAGAAAATAACATTATTATTAACTATTTTTTTTATAAAAAAAAATATATTATTGATCAAAATTTTAGTAAAAAAAATGTATTGTTCAATAAAACTTGGGGTATTATTCGTACTCCTTCGAAAAAAAACCAAGAAGAAAGTTCTTTTCTTGTTTTATCTCCATCAAATTTATTTCAAATTGGTTTAGTTGAGAAAATAGAAGAAGATACAAAAGTAGAAAATAATATAGAAAAAAGTTTAATTTATGAACAAAAAAAAATAATTAAAGATTTTAATATAAAAAAAAAAAAAAGTTTTATGAAACAAAATTTTATAGAATTTTTAGGGTTTTTAGGCCATTTACAAAATATTACAAAATTGATTCAACCTTTTTCTCATATAAAATTTAATAATAAATTAACGTCAATTAATTTTTCAATTATTGATAATTTTGAAAAAAAAAAAGAACTAACTGCATGGTACTTTTTAGATGAAAATAAAAAAACTCATAAATTTGTTTTAACTAAAAATAATATTTTTAATTTATTAATTTGGTCTTTTTCTTCATTTTTTTTTAAAAAAAATAAAACTCAATTAGTTAATCTTGGAAATTTTATTTGCGATGGCTTTTCTATATCTAAATATCAGCATTTTTGTGAATCTGGTCAAATTATAGCTATTTATGAAGACCTTTCTTCTGTAATTAGATTAGCTAAGCCATATTTAACCACTGATAAAGCTACAATTCATAATCATTATGGTGAAATTGTGAAAGAAGGAGATACATTAATAACTTTAGTATATGAAAGATTGAAATCGGGAGATATTATTCAAGGGCTTCCTAAAGTTGAGCAGTTATTAGAAGCTCGTCCAATAAATTCAGTTTTTATTAATTTGGAAAAAGGTTTTGAAAATTGGAATAAAGACATGACAAATTTTTTTGGAAGTCTATGGGGTTATTTTTTGAGTTCCCGAATTAGTATGGAACAGAGTCAATTAAATTTGGTTGATCAAATTCAAAAAGTTTACCGATCACAAGGAGTACAAATATCGGATAAGCATATAGAAATTATTGTACGTCAAATGACTTCTAAAGTTGTTACTTTAGAAGATGGAATAATTAATGGTTTTTTACCTGGAGAGTTGATTGAATTTACAAGAATAAAAAGAATGAATCGTGCTTTGGAAGAAATTATTCCTTATAAACCTGTATTATTGGGTATAACAAAAGCCTCTCTTAATACTCAAAGTTTTATATCAGAAGCTAGTTTTCAAGAAACTACCCGCGTGTTGGCAAAAGCAGCTTTGCGGGGTCGGATTGATTGGTTAAAAGGTTTGAAAGAAAATGTTATTCTTGGTGGAATAGTTCCTGCAGGTACTGGCTGTCAAGAAGTTATTTGGCAAATAATTTTGGAAAAACAAAAAAATATTTTATTAAAAAAAAAAAAAAAAAAATTATTTGATAATAAAGTAAAAGATATTTTTTTATATAAAAAATTTTCTATTTTTTTTACTTCAGATCAAATTCATAAAAAATTAAAGCAGTAATTTTTTTAAAATAAAAATAAGTAGAAATAAATGAATTCAATTAAATTATCAAAAATTTTTTAGATAAGTTATTAAATGAACAAATAAATATCCATTTACGAAAAAATTTAAAAAATGTATTGATTTTAGTCTAAATATAAAAAGAAATTAGACTTTTTTATAAAAAAAAAAATGAAACAAAAACATTGGAATATTAATTTAGAAGAAATGATGGAAGCAGGAGTACATTTTGGTCATCAGGCTCGAAAATGGAATCCTAAAATGGCTTCTTATATTTTTACAGAACGAAAAGGTATTCATATTTTAAATCTTACTCAAACAGCTCGTTTTTTATCAGAAGCTTGCGATTTAGTGGCTAATGCCTCAAGTAAAGGCAAACAGTTTTTAATTGTAGGTACAAAATATCAAGCAGCTGATTTAGTAGCATCAGCTTCTATAAAAGCTCGATGTCATTATGTAAATCAAAAGTGGCTTGGCGGTATGTTAACTAATTGGTCAACTATAGAAAAACGTCTTCAAAGATTTAAGGATTTAGAAAATAAAGAAAAAACAGGAGTATTTAATAAACTTCCAAAAAAAGAAGCGGCAAATTTAAAGAGACAATTAACTCAACTTCAAAAATATTTAAATGGAATTAAATATATGACAAGTTTACCGGATATTGTAATAATAATAGACCAACAAAAAGAAATCACCGCTATTCAAGAATGTAGAACTTTAGGTATTCCAACAATTTGTTTAGTTGATACAGATTGTGATCCGGATCTTACAGATATACCAATTCCAGCAAATGATGATGCTCGAGCGTCTATTCGATGGATTTTAAATAAATTAAAATTAGCTATTATTGCAGGTCGTTGTAATTCTACAACAATCGAATAATTTTTTTAGCAAAAGACCATTTTTTTATTTTATTATTCATTACTATTTTAAAACTTAAAAATATATTACAATAAAAATAAATATTTTATTGTAATAAATAGGTTATAACATAATCAAAAGGTTTAGAACAATAAGACATTTAAATACTAGAATTGTTTATAAAATTCATTTCTATTTTTCATAGTTAATCTTTAGAAGGGGTAATATGCATACTGCACAATTTTCCATTAGCACACTTAATAATTTATATGAAATATCTGGTGTGGAAGTAGGTCAACACTTCTATTGGCAAATAGGCAGTTTTCAAGTTCACGCACAAGTACTTATAACTTCCTGGATTGTTATTTCTATTTTATTAAGTTTAGCTATTTTCGCAACGCGCGATTTACAAACTATTCCAACCAGTGGTCAAAATTTTGTCGAATATGTTTTAGAATTTATTCGAGATTTGACTAGAACTCAAATAGGAGAAGAAGAATATCGACCTTGGGTACCTTTTATAGGAACTATGTTTTTATTTATTTTCGTTTCAAATTGGTCAGGCGCGCTTCTTCCTTGGAGAGTTTTTGAACTACCTCATGGAGAATTAGCTGCACCTACAAATGATATTAATACAACTGTTGCGTTAGCTTTATTAACCTCAGTAGCTTATTTTTACGCAGGTCTTCATAAAAAAGGTTTAAATTATTTTGGTAAATATATTCAACCAACTCCAGTACTTTTACCAATAAATATTTTAGAAGATTTTACAAAACCTTTATCGCTAAGTTTTCGACTTTTTGGAAATATATTAGCTGATGAGTTAGTAGTTGCTGTTCTTATTTCTTTAGTACCTTTGGTTATTCCTATACCTATGATGTTTTTAGGATTATTTACAAGTGCTATTCAAGCTTTAATATTTGCAACCTTAGCCGCAGCTTATATAGGGGAATCATTGGAAGGTCATCATTAAATTCCAGAAAATCAAAATAATAAGTATACATGTAGATATATTATAAATGTAATTATCTTTAAATAAAGAAAATAAATTAATTAACTTTAAATTTCAATTTTACATTGTAAATCCGATAATAAATTTTATGGGGTATAATAGTAAAAAGAAATTTAATAATTAATAAAATTTATTTTATATTTTAATTAAAAAAGATTTTTTAATTATTATTATATTTCATTCAATAAAATTTAAATTTTTAAATAAAAAAAAATTTAAACGCTCAAAACAAAAACTTTAATTTATTTTTTTTTAGTGATACTATCACTTTATTAAGAGACATCTTGAGTTAGTGACTGCTTAACTTAATTTCTTTTTAATAAAAATATAAGTAAATAAGTAAGCAATAGAGAATAGGTTTTTTTATATGGACCTTTTCTTAATTTTGTTGGAGGATATTATAATGAACCCCTTAATTTCTGCTGCGTCTGTTATTGCTGCTGGATTAGCTGTAGGTTTAGCTTCCATTGGACCTGGGATTGGTCAAGGCACCGCTGCTGGTCAAGCAGTAGAAGGGATTGCTAGACAACCCGAAGCAGAAGGTAAAATTCGAGGCACATTGTTATTAAGCTTAGCTTTTATGGAAGCTTCAACTATTTATGGTCTAGTTGTAGCTTTGGCACTTTCATTCGCAAATCCTTTCGTCTAAATTAAATTGTCTTGAAAATTTTATACTTTTTTATTTAAATAGTTTTTTTAAGAACTAAAATGGGTAATCATTTTAGTTCTTAAAAAAACTATTTAATATTTAATTTAATATTTAAATTAAACAAAATTTATATTTATTTTTTGAAAAAAAAGTTTTATAATTTTTGTTTTTATATAAAGCAAATAAACTATTTTTTAATTATATTGCTAATTAGACTTAAAACTAAATAAATTAGTCTCTGTCTATAACTAAAAATTCAAGTTATTTTGAGTAAAAAACTCTGTAAAACTTAGATAACCTATTAATGGGAGAGAGAATATGCAAAATATTATTAATTTAGTTATTTCTTCAGGTTATTGGCCTATTGCCGGTAATTTTGGTCTAAATACAAATCTTTTAGAAACAAATTTAATTAATTTAAGTGTAGTGCTTGGTTTATTAGTTTACTTTGGAAAGGGAGTGTGTGCGGGTTAATTATTTGAATAAAACTGCTGGAATAATCCAGTTACACTTCAAAATAAAAAAAGTGTAGAATTCCGACGAATTACTTCTAAACAAAATTTAGAACAACTATAGCATTTCGTAAAATTAGTAATTTTTTATTTCTTACTATTACTTTATTCGGAAATATTAAGAAAATGGTTAAAGCTAAAAAGCTTAAAGTCTAAGCGCCATTGGGGTTTTTCTTTCCCCCCAATATTTTATATATAAAAAATATAAAAATATATAATATAAAAAATTATTTAGAGACTAATTTGATATATAACACTCATATCAAACTAATTCTTGAATTTAATTTATTAAATAAATTATTATTATCTCTAAAAACTAACCAGTTTTGGTTTTTTATGCTAAATTGACAACCTAAAAAAAAATAATATTAAGTTATTCAAAAAAATAATCTTGCTGACAAATAAAATATTTTTTGTCAGAAGAGTCCTTAAATTTTTTTTTATAATAAAAAAAATATACAAAATTTTTGCAAATTATTTTGTAAAAAAATTAAGAAAGTAACAGGGGCAGGCTTAGTTTTTTCGATTAAGCGAGAAAGCCGAATGAATTGAAAAATTCATGTTCGGTTTGGGAAGAGGTTTAGAATTCGTTGAAAATTTCGATAAAGAATCTACTTTCATTAAACAATTTATTAAGTAATCGTAAACAGACTATCTTGAATACAATTAATGACGCGGAAAAACGATATAATGAAGCAACTGATAAACTTAACAAAGCTCGAACCCGTTTGGAACGAGCAAAAATAAAAGCAGATGAAATTCGTGTAAATGGTCTTTCTCAAATAGAAAGAGAAAAAAGAGAATTAGTAAATGCTGCTGATGAAGATTCAAAACGATTAGAAGATTCAAAAAATGCTACTATTCGTTTTGAAGAACAAAGAGCAATTGAGCAAGTTAGACAACAAGTTTCACGTCTTGCATTAGAAAGAGCGTTAGAAGCGTTAAATAAACGTTTAAATAACGAGTTACATTCACGCGTAATTGATTATCATATTGGCCTACTTAGAGCCATGGAAAGCACAACTAATTAGCTTTCATTAGTTTTATTTTTCAGAAAATTATTAACGAACGCTAATGGTAAATATTCGACCTGACGAAATTAGCAGTATTATCCGTAAACAAATAGAAGATTATAGTCAAGAGATAAAAGTAGTAAATGTGGGCACTGTACTTCAAGTAGGAGATGGTATTGCACGTATCTATGGTCTTGATAAAGTAATGGCTGGTGAGTTAGTTGAATCTGAAGACCGTAGTATCGGAATTGCTTTGAATTTAGAATCAGATAATGTTGGAGTTGTATTAATGGGTGATGGCTTAAGTATTCAAGAAGGTAGCTCTGTAAAAGCAACAGGAAAGATTGCTCAAATACCTGTAAGTGACGCTTATTTAGGTAGGGTTGTAAATGCTTTAGCTCAACCTATTGATGGTAAAGGTCAAATAGCAGCTTCCGAATTTAGATTAATAGAATCTTCAGCTCCTGGTATTATTTCAAGACGATCTGTATATGAACCTATGCAAACAGGTCTTATTGCTATTGATTCTATGATTCCTATTGGGCGTGGCCAACGTGAATTGATTATTGGAGATCGACAAACTGGTAAAACAGCAGTAGCCACAGATACTATTTTAAATCAAAAAGGTCAAAATGTAATATGTGTTTATGTGGCGATCGGACAAAAAGCATCTTCGGTAGCACAAGTAGTTAATACTTTTGAAGAACGTGGTGCTTTAGAATATACAATTGTAGTAGCCGAAGCAGCAAATTCTCCTGCTACCTTACAGTATCTCGCTCCTTATACAGGAGCTGCTTTAGCAGAATACTTTATGTATCGTAAACAACATACGTTAATAATTTATGATGATCTTTCGAAACAAGCACAAGCTTATAGACAGATGTCTCTTTTATTGAGACGACCACCAGGTCGTGAAGCATATCCAGGCGATGTTTTTTATTTACATTCTCGCCTTTTAGAAAGAGCAGCTAAATTAAGTTCACAATTAGGTGAAGGAAGTATGACTGCTTTACCTATAGTAGAAACTCAAGCAGGGGATGTTTCAGCTTATATTCCTACGAATGTTATTTCTATTACTGATGGACAAATCTTTTTATCAGCAGATTTATTTAATGCAGGAATCCGTCCTGCAATTAATGTAGGTATTTCTGTATCTAGAGTAGGATCGGCTGCTCAAATCAAAGCTATGAAACAAGTAGCTGGTAAATTAAAACTAGAACTAGCTCAATTTGCAGAATTAGAAGCCTTTGCACAATTTGCATCTGATCTCGATAAAGCGACTCAAAACCAATTAGCGAGAGGTCAAAGATTACGCGAATTACTTAAACAATCTCAGTCATCTCCTTTAACTGTGGAAGAACAAGTAGCAACTATTTATACTGGAGTAAACGGATATTTAGATGTATCAGAAGTCGATCAAGTAAAGAAATTTCTTGTTCAATTACGTGAATATTTAATTACTAATAAACCTCAATTTGTGGAAATTGTACGCTCTACTAAAATTTTCACAGAACAAGCTGAAAATATTTTAAAAGAAGCTATTAAAGAACATACGGAGCTTTTTTTACTTCAATAAGACAAATAAAAATTTAAGTATTTTTTAGTAAAAAGAAAAAAACCGAAAATAGAAAAAAAATTTCAGCTTTTTTCTTCTTACTAAAAAAACTTAAAAGGCAAATATTTTAAGATACAAAAAATAACAAAAGATTACGTCCAATAGGATTCGAACCTATACCGGAGGTTTAGAAGACCTCTGTCCTATCCATTAAACGATGGACGCTAATTGTACTTCTAATTTCAGAAAACTATAAGAAATGAATAATTCACTATTTTATAAAATAGTGAATTATTCATTTCTTATAAAGGGAATAAAGGCGGGTAGTGGGAATCGAACCCACATCATTAGCTTGGAAGGCTAAGGGTTAGAGTCGGCGCTTTCATTTAATTATCGCCTCTATTTCAAAACCGAACATGAAATTTTAATATCATACGGCTCCTTTATGAATTAGAAAAAATTTCTTCTATTCTATTTTGCATTCGAATAGATCCATACCATCTATGTTAGTTTTTTCATTATTTTCATCAGATAACTTCATAGATGATCCTTTTATAAACTTTTAATAAGAAAATTTATAATTACTTCGTTCTTTATTTCTATTAAAATAAATCATTAGGAAAATATTTTTTACCAAGCTTCAATAAAAATTTTAATAAATTTAGTAAACTAAACTTATTTTCTTAGAGCTAAATTGCTTTAATTTTTTTTTTAATTAAAGATTCAGTTACGAAAAAAAATATTTTGGATTTCTATCCATAGATTTTCAGCTGAAAAAATTATAATTTCAAAAAAATTCCGTTTTGCTTTTTTTATTTTTGTCATTGTAGGAATTTTGCTTTTCTATTTTAGAAAAGATCTTAAATCTTTTTAGAAATAAAGTTATTGGTCAAAAATTTAAAATAAATTTAAAGACCCCTTAACTATGTTTAAGTTAATTGTAGAACGAATCACACTTTTACCACTAAACTATACCCGCTATGAAAATATTATAGCATAATTTTTTTTTTGTTCAAAATTTTTTACTTTTAATATTTTTTGACTTAAACTCCATCTCCGGAGATTCAATACTTAAATAAAAATTATTTCATTTCCGGAGATGGCTTTTAAATTCATAAATTGCCTTTTCGTGCCGCTAATAAAGCAATTACTAAAGGACCTGAAGCAACTATTAAAGCCAAAGCAGTAAGCTGTGCAATAACCTCTAAATTCATTTTAGTTTAACCTCTCTGTTTTCAATTTGATTCTATGAAATTAAGAAAAAATTTTAAATTATTAAAAAAAAGATATCTATAGCAATATAGAATTAAGATCAGTACAATAATAAAAACCTATTAATTTAAAATTTTTATAATTTATTATTAAAACTTTGAATTAATTTGTTGTTTATATTATAGATTTTCAGGAGAGAAAAAATGACATCAATTTCAGACAGTCAAATTATTGTAGCTCTTGTCAGTGCTTTTATAACAGGTATTTTGGCTTTAAGATTAGCTAAAAATTTGTATCAATAAATTGATTAATTTTTTATTTATTTACAAATACAAAAAAGGTAGCCTGGTCAGTAACAGTATCTGGCTAGGCTCAAATAAAATAAAAGACCTAATTAAATTTTTATATTAATAAATTATTTTATAATTTTATTTACTGAAATAAAATTTTATATTTTAGAAATATATATAAAAAACTAAAATAATATAAATAATCTAATATTATTATTGTCTAGACTTCCACTTCTACAGCATGTTATTATTTCTTGACTGGAGAGATGGCCGAGTGGTTTAAAGCGATGGATTGCTAATCCGTTGTACATTTTTTTTGTACCGAGGGTTCGAATCCCTCTCTCTCCTTCAACTAACAAATAAATTTTTTTTTAATTAGAAAAACTTATTTTTATTTTTTTATTTATTTCTTCATTTGATAACATGTTATATATAAAAAAATTATTCTTTACGTCCCGGATTACGACCAGGATCATTTGATAAAAATCCAAAAACAAAAAGAGAAACAAAAAAAATAATTACTGTATAAACGAAGAGCTTAAGAGTAAGCATAATGTAATCTCCGGGATCATTACTAGAAATAGAATAGAATAAATTAAAATAAAATAAAAAAACAAATTTTTATTTTTATAATTTTTTTTTATTATTTAAATCAAAATTATGGAGAAAGGAGGATTTGAACCTCCGTTAACATAAAATAAGGCTACAATAATTTTAAAATGGGTGCAATTAACCGCTCTGCCATTTCTCCAATAAATACAAAATAAGTCTAAAAAAACGAATTAAATTATTGAATAAATTTTGAATCAATTAATTTACTAAAATCAATTAAACTTTTTTAACTCAATTATAATCAATAATTAATAATTAATAAATCATTAAAAAGTGATATTAAAATATTATATATTTATATAAAAAATCATAAACAAATATATATATAAGAAAAAATATTTTTATAGATCTATTATCTATTATACGTATATAAGGCGAAAGTGAAAAAAAATCACCTTCGCCTTTTAAATTATAATAAAAAATAATTAAAAAAAAATTTAAATAAAGAATTTTAAATTATGTTAGTAAAAAAAGATTATCTAAAACTTACAGAAGCTTGCCAAACAAAAGCTAATAGGAAAAAAAATACAGGAATAATCGGCATTATATCTACGATTGGATCAAAAATAGCATAAGCTTCAGGTAATTTAGCTAAAATGATACCATTTAAATGAAACGCGTTATCTAGATAAATATTAAACATAGCTAGCATTTATGTTCTCCAATAAAAATTATTATAATGATTTAATAAAAAATGAAAATTTTTTCATTAGTTAATAAAAAAAGCTCTTCGGTATATCTTACTATAGGTTTTATTAGTGTCAAAGAGGTTATATATTTTTAATAATAGTTGTTTCATTTTTTAATTTATAGTTTATTTTTTCCTAAAATCAAATAACTTTATTTGATAATGAAAATAGAAATAAAACAATTGACAAAATATCAATATAAGTATTTACTAATATTGTCTATTTATGGGGCGTCGCCAAGTGGTAAGGCAGCAGGTTTTGATCCTGTTACTCGGAGGTTCGAATCCTTCCGTCCCAGATTTATTATTTTCAATAACGAAATAAATAGAAAAAGATAAAAAGTTTAAAATAAAATATTAAAAAATTATTTTTATTATTAATAATTCATAATATATTGTATTAGAAATACCATATTATGACAATTACATAAATATGGCAAGGGATATTCCTATAGTGTACAATAAAAAAGATCACATTATTATTTATTGAAAGTTATAAAGAGATTATATTTATGAAATTAGCTTATTGGATGTATGCTGGACCTGCTCATATTGGAACTCTCCGTGTAGCCAGTTCTTTCAAAAATGTTCATGCTATTATGCATGCTCCTTTAGGAGACGATTACTTTAATGTAATGCGTTCAATGTTAGAAAGAGAAAGAGATTTTACTCCTGTAACAACTAGTATAGTGGATCGTCATGTATTAGCACGTGGATCTCAAGAAAAAGTTGTTGATAATATAACTAGAAAAGATAAAGAAGAACGCCCAGATTTAATTGTCTTAACACCAACATGTACTTCTAGTATTTTACAAGAAGATTTACAAAACTTTGTTGATAGAGCTTCTATCACATCAAATTCAGATGTTATTCTGGCTGATGTAAATCATTATCGAGTTAATGAGCTTCAAGCCGCAGATAGAACTTTAGAACAAGTAGTTCGGTATTATTTAGAAAAGGCCCGCAGACAAGGAACCTTGGATCAATCTATAACAAAAGAACCTTCAGCAAATATTATTGGAATTTTTACACTAGGTTTTCATAATCAACACGATTGTCGTGAATTAAAGCGTTTATTACAAGACTTGAATATTAAAGTTAATAAAGTAATTCCTGAAGGAGGTTCTGTAAAAGATCTTCAAGATTTACCAAAAGCTTGGTTTAATTTAGTTCCATATCGTGAAATAGGTTTAATGACAGCCATTTATTTAGAAAAAACTTTTGGAATACCTTATATATCTATCACACCAATGGGAATTGTAGATACAGCTGAATGTATTCGACAAATCGAAAAACATGTTAATAATTTAGTTTCTAATAAAAAATTTAATTATGAACCTTATATTGATCAGCAAACAAGCTTTGTTTCTCAAGCAGCTTGGTTTTCACGCTCTATAGATTGTCAAAATTTAACAGGAAAAAAAGCGGTTGTTTTTGGTGATGCAACTCATGCTGCTTCAATAACCAGGATTCTTGCTAGAGAAATGGGAATTCGTGTTAGTTGTACGGGTACTTATTGTAAACACGATGCAGAATGGTTTAAAGAGCAAGTTCAAGGATTTTGTGATGAAATATTGATTACAGATGATCATACTAAAGTAGGCGATATGATTGCTCGAATAGAGCCATCTGCAATATTTGGCACTCAAATGGAACGTCATATTGGTAAACGTCTTGATATTCCCTGTGGAGTTATTTCTTCACCAGTTCATATTCAAAATTTTCCATTAGGATATCGTCCTTTTTTAGGTTATGAAGGTACTAATCAAATTGCTGATTTAGTTTATAATTCGTTTACTTTAGGTATGGAAGATCATCTTTTAGAAATATTTGGTGGTCATGATACGAAAGAAGTAATTACGAAATCACTATCAACAGATACTGATCTAACTTGGAATCACGAAAGTCAACTAGAATTAAATAAAATACCTGGATTTGTTAGAGGTAAAATTAAAAGAAATACTGAGAAATTCGCGCGTCAAAATAATATTACCAATATTACTGTTGAAATAATGTATGCAGCCAAAGAAGCTTTAAGTGCTTAAAAGTTTTTTAAATTAATTTTATATTTCAAGAAGTATTTTTTAATATTTTTAAAAGTAATAAGAAAAAAAAAATATATATATTTTTTTTTTATAAACCTTTTCATGAAAAAAAAGTATATATTATATAAAAGCTAGGTTTAAATTTTATTTTAGATGGCTAAAATAAAATTTAAAACTGTTAATAAAAAAAAGCAAAGATATTTGAACAAATTTAATTTAAAATTGTAGGAAAATTTTATGAATCCCATTTTTTGTTTTATTCAGTTATTGTTTTATTATCCATTTTTTTTCTTTTCATTATATATTTATTTAGTATTTTTTATTCCAATAAAAAATACAATTAATATTGTCAACATATTTAGTTTTTTTTCAAATTCTATTAAAAATAAATTTGATTTTTATAGAAAATAATTTAAAAACTTCAAGCTTTTTTCCTTTTACTTTAAAATTGAAAGTAAAAAAAAAAAGCTTGAAGTTTTAATGAAAAAAAGATTAAATTAAATAATTTAAACAAAAAATTTATATCTTTTTTCTATACAGCATTGACAAAAATAATTTACTAACATATAATCATGTTGATATTTCTTAATATTTCTTGATTATATTAAAAATTTATATAACTTTATTTAAATTAAAAAAAGATATAAAGTTATTTAATATTTCTAATCTTTTCAAAAAATTTTCTTTAAGAAGTACTTTTTTCACAAAAACAAAAACTAAGGGTTGCTAACTCAATGGTAGAGTACTCGGCTTTTAAGTGCGACTAAGGAATTTTATACATTTAGATGAAATACAAAATTCATCCAAACCATTGATAAAGGTTTGTAAGACTACGACTAATCTCAAAAAGAAATTTGCCAGAAAAAATAGCATGTCGTTTTTTTTTATTTTATATGCTCAAGTTGATAAAATTAATGGATAAAGCTAAATTGCTTGAATCAAAAGTAAAACCAGAAGAACGAGCTTCTATTCAAAAGAATCTATTTTGAATTCTTTTTATTAATTAAAAAGTTAAAATAAAATTAATAATCAATATAAAAGAGGTTTGGCCTTTTATTAAAATATAAGGCTATTTTTACTAAAAATGAATCCTAATATTTAAAAAATGTAAATAAATCACCAGTTTGCTGACTAAATTAAAGCAAAATTTTAAGTCAGGAGAGCAATCAAAAAAATTTAATAATTTTTACTAATAACTAATAAATTCAATTAGTTTTTTTTTATAAAATTGTTTAATTTTATTCTAATAGATTGCACTATGTATCATTTTATATTCTAAGAGGTTGTTCAGATGAGAAGCATAGCAGAAATTTTGTACGAAATAGAAAAACTAGATAAAAAGAAAAATAAACTTGTATGGCAACAGCGTTTTTTATACCCACTTTTATTTCAAGACGATCTTTATGCAATTGCTTATAACTATTCTCTTAATAGAATGAAGTTAAAAAAAGTAGAAAATTCTAATTTAGGTGAATGTTTTAGTTTTTTAACATTAAAACGTTTGATTAATAGAATGCGCCTAGAAAATAATAAGAACAAATTAAAGAAAGATTATAATAAAAATTTTGATCTTAATTATAATAACCATTTTTATTTGAAAGTAATTCGAGAAGGTTTTGCGATAATTTTCGAAATTTTTTTTTGTGTACAATTAGAAAAAACTTTTATAAAAGAATTTAACCAATGGACTAATTATCAATCTATTCACTCTGTATTTCCTTTTATAGAAGATAATTTTTTACATTCTAATTACATTTTAAATACAAAAATACCTCATTTTTTTCATCCAGAACTTCTAATCCGAATTCTTCGTCGACGTATACAAGATACTTCTTTTTTTCATTCATTACGATTAATATTTTATAAAAATAACAAGTTAATTACTTTTAATACAAATTCTTTTTTTTCTCAAAAAGAAAGCAGTAGATTATCAATATTTTTATGGCATTATTATATTCGTGAACTAGAATTTTTTTTAATTAATCAGTGGAAATTCTTAAAGTGTTTTAAATCTGTATCATATTTAACTTTATTAGATAAAACAGATTGTATGAAAAAAATGAAGCATATTATTAATAATTCTTTATGGATGAAATTACAAATTTTTTTTTATAAAAAAAAAATGTCTTTTCATTATGTAAGATATGATAATAATTATATTATCGCAATAAGAAGTTCTAATTATTTAGCAGAAAAATGGAGTTTTTTTCTTTATAAATTTTGGCATTATTATTTTTACTATTTATTTAGACCTTCTAGAATAAACGTAAAAAAAATTTCTAAAAGCTACTTTTCTTTTTTAGGTTATCTTTTTGGTATTCAAATAAAAAAAGTTTTAATTTCAATTAAAAGAATAGATAATTTAAAAAAAGTATATATTATAAAAAAAGAACTTTATTCTATTACTTTAATATCATCTTTAATTGAATTGTTAGCTAAAGAAAAATTTTGTGATACTTTAGGACATCCAATAAGTAAATTAGCTTGGACTACTTTAACAGATGACGAAATTTTTAATCGTTTTGATCAAATTTGGAAAAATTTTTTTTATTACTATAGCGGATGCAAAAATAAAAAAAACTTATATCAAGTACAATATATACTTCGATTTTCTTGTGCTAAAACATTAGCTTGCAAACATAAAAGCACTATACGTTATGTTTGGAAAAAGCATGGTTCAAATTTTTTTGCAAAATCTTTTTTTTTTAAAAAACAAGAACTAATTAATTTAAAATTTCTTAAATTATATCCTTCTATAAAAAAAATCTGGTATCTTGATATTCTTCAAATAAATTATTTAGCAAAATTATTACAAGAAAAAAATACTAGTAGTAAATAAAATAATTCAAATTAATCAAATTAACTGTTTAATAAAATTATTAATTTAATAATAATTAAAAAGTTACTCATAAAATTCTCGAATAGAATGACTACATAGAGAAAGCCGTGTGCAATAAAAATTGCAAGCACGGTTTGGGAAGAGGTGTTTTTCTTTTTATCTAAGGAAATTAAATTCATCCACTTTCATCCGACGAGTTCCGGGTTCGAGCCCCGGGCAACCCATTTTAGTTTAGTCCAAATGAATAATTTTATATATAAATTATTATCTATTATCTAATATTATTTTTATAAAGAGATAATTTATGTGAGTACAAAAAAATTTGATCTAATTAATCTTTTTTTATAAATAAAAAAAAAAGATTTTCATTTTAAAGAAGAGTTGACATAGTAATACATTTTGTGTAATACTATAAGTTAACAAGTTTATATACTTGGGTAACTTATTATTATTATTTTACAAACCAAGTTTTACCATGACCGCAACTTTAGAAAGACGCGAAAGCGCAAGCCTATGGGGTCGCTTCTGCGACTGGGTTACCAGCACTGAAAACCGCCTTTACATCGGATGGTTCGGTGTCGTAATGATCCCTACTCTATTAACTGCAACCTCTGTATTCATTATTGCTTTCATCGCAGCTCCTCCTGTAGATATTGATGGTATTCGTGAGCCTGTTTCTGGTTCTCTTCTTTACGGAAACAACATAATCTCTGGTGCTATTATTCCTACTTCTGCAGCTATCGGTTTGCATTTCTACCCAATTTGGGAAGCTGCTTCCGTTGATGAATGGCTATACAATGGTGGTCCTTATGAACTAATCGTTCTTCACTTCTTACTTGGTGTAGCTTGCTACATGGGTCGTGAATGGGAACTTAGCTTCCGTTTAGGTATGCGTCCTTGGATCGCTGTTGCATATTCAGCTCCTGTTGCGGCTGCTACTGCTGTTTTCTTGATCTACCCTATTGGTCAAGGAAGCTTCTCTGACGGTATGCCTTTAGGAATCTCTGGTACTTTCAACTTTATGATTGTGTTCCAAGCTGAACATAATATCCTTATGCACCCATTCCACATGCTTGGTGTAGCTGGCGTATTCGGCGGCTCTCTATTTAGTGCTATGCATGGTTCCTTGGTAACTTCAAGTTTAATCCGAGAAACTACTGAGAATGAGTCTGCTAATGCAGGTTACAAGTTTGGTCAAGAGGAAGAAACTTACAACATCGTAGCTGCTCACGGTTACTTTGGTAGACTTATTTTCCAATATGCTAGCTTTAACAACTCTCGTTCTTTACACTTCTTTTTAGCTGCTTGGCCTGTAGTAGGTATCTGGTTTACTGCATTAGGTATCAGCACAATGGCTTTCAACCTAAATGGTTTTAACTTTAACCAATCTGTTGTTGACAGTCAAGGCCGTGTAATTAACACTTGGGCTGACATCATCAACCGTGCTAACCTTGGTATGGAAGTTATGCATGAACGTAATGCTCACAACTTCCCTCTAGATTTAGCTTCTGTTGAAGCTCCTTCTGTAAATAGTTAAGATTTTAGTTATAAATTTATTATATAAATTTATATAAATAGGATAACAACTTGAAAATAATGACCTTAGGGATTTATTTCCTAAGGTCATTATTTTTTTTTTATTTATTAAAAATAAATGAATTAAAAAAAAAAGGCGGACGTGGCCAAGTGGATTAAGGCAGTGGATTGTGGATCCACCACGCGCGGGTTCAATTCCCGTCGTTCGCCCATCAGAAACGAAATAAAACTAAATAAAGTTCTATTATCATATAAAAAATAATTTAATAATAAAAATTTTAATTTAATTTTTATTAGTTGACGAAACCTTTTGTTTATGTCATCATAAATAAAATAACATAAATATATTAAATAAAATGATAAACATTAAAAACTTTTAAATTTTAATTTTAGTTAGAATACTAGCTAATTTTTTTTTATAAATAGAAAGAATTACCAATGTTTAAAAACATTTAGTATTTTTATATAAGATAAAAATAGCGAAAAAACTTAAAAATTTAAGGTTATTTAATTAAAGTTTCCATATAAAAAAATCTAGTTATTATAAAGTTTTATCTAACTGCTGTAAAAAAAAAATGAAACAAAAATTATCAAAAAACAAATACTTATATAGAAGATTAAAATTGGAAGAAATAAAAAACCCTCAATATTTTTTTGAGATATGGACAGAATCAAATTTAGTTAAATTTTTAATTAGACTTTTTTTTAATAAAGAAAATTTAATTAAAATTTTTGACTTTCGAATTATTATTTCATTAATCTTACGTGATTTAAATAATTCAAAAAATAACAAAAGCTTAATATTAAATACTTTTTTATTTTTTTTATTATCCATTTTTTTATATCGTTTAAGTAATAAAGCTATTATTGACAAAAAGTATTTAAATTTATTTAAAATAGTTTATGGACATATAAATTATTATGAATATAAAGAAAAAGATTTAAAGGAAACCTGTAATAAAAAAGAAATTTCGACTTTAAAGTTAAAGCCTGAGTTTCTTTATAAAAATTTTGATTTAAAAAAAAAGAAACAATATTCGGTTATTAAAGCAAATTTAAAGAAAAAACTCTATGTTATACCTGGATACAATGAAAATTTAATTAAAAATTCAGAATGGTGGAAATTTTGGATTATAAAAGAAATTTTACCTAGTTGGAAAATATCTTCTAATTCTATAAAAAAAATTGAAAATTTATTAAAAAAAAAAAATACAAATGATTTAAAACATTTTTTTAAATTTTATATAACTAATATACTTTGTCAAAATTATAATTGGGAAAAAAAATTTAATTCTATTTTTTTTGAAAATTTAGAAAAAAATAAAAAATTAAGATCAAGTAAAAATGAAAAAATATTAGAAGATACTTTAATTATTAAAATATTTTCTGCTTTTTGTGAAAAATTAATTTTTGAAATCGAAAATCCTTTAAAATTAAATAGTTTTAATTCAATAATCAAATTTGAAAACACTAATTATAATACTAAATTATTTTTTTCTATTCCAACATATCATAATCATAAAAAAAAAATAAATCCTGAACAATTTTATTTAGTAAAAAAAAATATAATTCAAAATTTAAAATTTTTGGGTGAAGCAGATCCAATTATCGCAAAATGTTATATTTTAATAAAACAAAAAAGATGGTCTTTTTTTAATAATTATACTGAATTTTATATATGGCAATTATATAAAAAAAGTTTATTTAAATACAAAAATGATTTAAATAAAGTTAATATTAATAAAAAGAAATTAGATATAAGATTATTTAAATCAAAATTTTTATATAGTGAAAAAAAAAATTTAAGATCAGATAAAAGTTTATCAGAAATTTCATATCAAATATCAAAATATATTTTATATAAGCTAAAAAACTCTAATAAGTTAATAAATAATTATAAACTAATTGATCAAAATTTTGAATTAGAAAAAGGAGAGAAACTTAAAATAAAAAAAAGTTTAAATTTAGTTAAAACTAGTTTTGCTGAATCAAACAAAAATTTTTTAAAATCGCTTTTAGATACAGAAACTTTAAATAACAAAAACGGTAAACAAAATATTACTTCAACAATTTGGGATATATTTTTTTTTAATCAAAATAAGAAAACCATAATAAAATCAAATTTATTTTTGAGTCCTTTTTTCAAAAATTATTTAATATTATGGATAAAATTTTTATTTATAGAAAATGAAAAATATACTACAAATACATTTTTTTTTAAAAATAAAAAAATTTCAAAATTCAATTCTAAGTTTTTTTCAAATATTTTATCTCTAGATGAATTAAGTATCGCTTTTTCTACTACTAAAAAATATAAGAACAAATTTAGAGTAGTTAAAAAAAAAAAAAATAAATTTTTTAGCCATTTTATAAAATCAGATAATTATAGATTAATTTTATTATGGAAAATTAAAAAAAATCATAAAATTTTTAATAATTTTATTTTTTTAGATTATGCTTATAAAATTATTTTAAAAAAAAAAAATAATGTAAAAAAATTAGTTTTATTACTCAATTCCAAACCCTCTAAAAATATTTTTTATTTATTATGGTTTTTTATTCATAAATATATTAGTATTGCTAATTATAATGACAATATAAAATATAATAAAAGTGTATTATTTCAAATTAAACATTTTATAAATTTAGCTATTTTTTTAGATAAATTAAATTTATTAATAATTAAATATAATCTATTTTATATAAAAACTAGTTATTCTAATTTAAATTATCAAAATATAGAAAATTCTAAATTAAAAAAAAACTTCTTAATTACTAAAATAACTTATAAAAAAAAAAAAGAAGAAAAGAAAGCTTTAATAAAAAATGATTTAAAAAAAAAATTTAAAATTTATATTATTCTTTCAAAATTTTATACTAAAATTCCAAACAATTATCAATTAATTTCTAATAACTTTTACAAAAATTCAATAAATTTTTTTAAAAATTTATTTTTAATTAATAAATTTTTTTATTATAGAAAAAAAATAAATTTAAAAAAAATAACAAAAACTATAATTAATAAAAATTTATTAAATTGGAAAAAAAAAGGAAAAAACTATTTTTATTTTAATAATAATAATATAAAAAAAAATAAATATATTTGTTATAATTTTAATCAATATAATTTAATTGATGAAAAAAATAAAAACAAAGAAATATTCAATTATTTTATTGAAAAACAAAAAAATTTATTATCTTTATCTAATAAAATAAATTTTATAAATAGTCAAAATTTAGTTACTAAATGGTCTAATGAATTAAATAAAAAAACTATTTATATATTTTATAAAACTTTTATATCTATTTTTCGTGAGAATTTTAATAAAATTTCAAAATTCTTTATTTATTCTCCAAAAACTATAAATGTTAAAAATAAAAAAAAATCTCAAAAAATTATTTTAAGTAGAAAGGTTTTATTAGAACAAATCACATTTAATATTTATTATAAATTAAATACTTATTTTTATTTTGATAAAATGTTAATTACTAATTTTCTTATTAATTATTTTGATGGAAATAATAATAAAGTTTGCACAAAAATTTTTAACAGTATTTTTTTCTCCCCAATATGGCAAAATGAAAAAACTTATTTTAGTTCGATAAAAATCTCTAATGAAATTTTATTAAAATCTCAGTTTTTTAGAACAGATACATTAAAATTATTAAACTTTTTATATTATTCTAATTTAAGTTATAAAAAAAATTTAATTTTTTATTTAAAAAAAAATGAAAAAAATAATTTAACATATACACAATTAATAAAAAGTATAGCTATAGAAAAAAAAACTTTATCTAATAATCAATTAACTTTTTTTTATAAAAAACAAAATAAAAATTCAAATATTGAATCACAATTATATAAAACTTTTTTATCTAAAAATTTTAAAATTTTTAACTGTTCAAAATTAGTGTTTTTATATAAATTTGACTTAGATAAATTATTAAATTCATTAATTAAATTTAATATAATTTTTAATAAAAAAATAATAAATTTGAAAACAATTAACTTAGATAAAAAACAACATATTCGAAATACATTAAAAGCAAAAAGTAATGCTCATAAAATAAATTATTTTGAAAATTATTTACTTTCTGAGTTTTTTATCAAAATAAAAAACGAAAATAATAAAATAGTTAATTGGACTAATAAATTATTTATTATAAAGTATAATTCCAAAGCAAATTTAATGAATATTATTTTAGATAATAATACAAATAATAGAAATTGGAATTATGAAAAAAACAAAAATATATTATCATCTTTTTCAAAAAATTCTATTAAATTAATCCCACAAAATAAAATACACCAAATATTGAAAAAATCAACTTTTTTTATAAAGTGGACTTTATTTGAAACTTATATACCATGGTTTTTTACTTTTAAATGGTGGAAGTATTTTAAAAATATAGTTTTAAATTTACTTTCAGAATTATTATTAAATATCAATGATCAATTTAATTATATTTTACCAACAACTTTACAAAATAGAAAAAAAAGATTAGAGTATTTATTAAAAAATTTATTATTTAATTTAAAAAATAAAATTATTGGTAATTCATTTGAAATTTGGAATTTACGTTTATTAAAACAAGTTAATAAATTATATAACAATCCACAAATTATATGGCCATCTTTTTATTTAAATCTAGTCATTAAATGGAATAAACAACATATAGCAACTATAAGTTTTATTATTTTTAGTTATTTTCTTTTTCAAAAATATTTTTCCAGTTTATTAGGTTCAGATTATTTTGAACTATGGAGATATTTTGAAATAATTCAATATTTAATAGATTCTTCACGTGAAAGATATTTAGATAATTTAATTAATAATAATTCAATAGAATTTATTAAATCAGAAAATTTATTAATGCATTTTTTTAGAAATTTAAAACACTATATAAAAAATGCTAAATTTTATTTATTTGAAAAAAAAAAAAGAAACAAATTATTAATTAATAATAAAGGATTAGACCTTTCTCGTAGAGAACGAAAATTATTAGTTCAATCTTTAATAACTGACAAAAGCATTGAGCAATATAGATCGAGATTTACTTATAATAAAAGTTCTATAAGTTTTCAAATTGGTAATTCAATTGTAAAACAGCACAAATTGAAAAATTATTTAGAAAATTTAACTGAAATTTATCAAAAAAATTTAGTAAATTATCCTTTTTATCAATTCTATCTAGCAGAAAATTTAATTTTTCTATCTTGGTGGCAAAAATCAACTTCTTTAGATATACCATGGCAAAGTAATACTTTAAAATCAACTTTATATAAAAAACCTATTCCACTTGAATTAAGACTTTTTTCTTCAAAAGGAATTTTATTAGTAGGTTCATCAGAAAGTGGACGCTCTTATTTGATTAAAAATATAGCAGCAAATTCTTTTGTTCCTTTAATAAAAATATCTATAAATAAACTTTTATATAATAAACCTGATATTATAACTGAAAGTTGGATGAACATTTTAATGGAAAGTTTGCGAAGATTAAATCTTATTTTAGAGTTAGCAAAAAAACTATCTCCGTGTATAGTATGGATGCAAAATATTCATGAACTTAATGTAAACCGCTCAACTCAAAATGTAGAATCTGATCCAACTTTTTTACTTGGTATTTTCTTAAAATATTTTCAAACTGGTTTTAATAAAAAAAATACTCACAATATAGTGATTATTGGTTCGACTCATGTTCCTAAAAAAGTGGATCCTGCTTTAATTTCTCCAAATAGATTAGATCAATTAATAAATATTCGAATGTTTAATATTTTACAAAGAAAAAAAAAAATTTCAATTTTATTAAACAGTAAGCATAGTAAGTATTTTTATTCGAAAAATAAAAAATCATGTATTAACGAATTTGGATATAGAACCATAGGGTATAATGCACGAGATTTAGCAGGACTTATTAATGAAATTTTATTAATTAGTATTGTTCAAAACCGATCTATAATAGAAAAAAAAACTATAAAATTAGCTTTTCATAGACAAGCTTTAGGTTCTACATATATAAATAATAAAATTATTTTTACACAGAATTATAGTATACTTTTTTATAAAGTTGGAAAACTTCTTGTACAAAATTTATTTATAAAAAATTCGTCTAGAAATCCTTTATATTTTGGTAACGATTTATGGAAAAAAAAATTTTATTATTTATCTAAATGGTATTTAGAACCTTCTATTTTTGAATCAACAATAAAAGAATTCACTATTTTGCCTCATATTTTAGGTTGTTTAGCCGGGTTAGCTGCTAGAGATTCTTGGTTCATATTAGAAAATAAATCAGATAATTTAATTTCACTTGATAAGTATGCTGAAAATGACTTTTATTTAGCTTGTAATATTTTAGAAAGTCTTTTAATAGAGTTTTCATGGTTAGAAATATTTGAAAGAAAAAATACTAATAAAAAAACGAATTTTAATTATCAGTTTCAACCAAAAAATCCTTTACATCTGATAAAAAAAGGACTTTTTTCAAGAATAAATCAAAATGCTAAAAATACATTGTTAAATAAATCTATTAATGAAATAATTCCTTATAAAAAAGAACTTTTTCAATTAACTAGTAATATAACTTGGGCTCCTAAATTATCTCGTCTTAATTTTATTCGTAGTAATTTATTCAATTGGATAAATAGACCTAATGAATTTAAAATTACATATAATTTTGATTTTTCAAAAAAAAAAGAAAAAAAAGAATTTAATGGCTCACCAAAAAATTCTCAGTTTTTTGAAATTATTCAGCACAAAACAAAAGAGCAACTTCCTTATGAAAGGATTTTATCCCGAATAAGACGAAGAAATGTCCAAGAATTAGAATTTCAGTTAGAAGATATTTTATTGGAAGAACAATTTGTAATATTAGGGTTTTCACGATTATTCACGGAATATCGAATGGAATCTCGATTATCTAGTAAACCTATGTTATTTATCGGAGGAAGATTTCTTTGGGATCCTACTGGTTTATTATTTCGAAATCATCATTTTATTTTTTCACGACAAAATTTATTTATAGATGAAGAAATGTTAAGAAGATTGTATGTTACTTATGGAGCAAGAAGAGAAAGAGAAAAATCTCGTTCAAGTCAAAAAATTAAACAATTTTTTCTTCATCGTGGATATGGTCGAGATTCCATAAATGACTTTTCTATAAATTGGTGGAATCAATTACCTTTTATTGAAAAAAATAATGTTGAAACTTTTAAGCGTATTGAAGGAATTGGTGTTCAATCAAAACGCCCGCAAGTATTTACTCCTGTATATCTATATCAACGTTGGTTAATTGAAAATCCACTAGAAAATATGAGTCGTTTTGAATTATTAAATAACCAACAAAGATGCTTAAAAATAAATAATTTATTATTTAATGATTCTTTTATTTATTATACTCTTTTAGAAATTTATCAATATTTATTAAAATTTTTTATTTTGCATCAAATTTTATTAAATGAAATGACAAAAATATTATTTAGAAATAAATGGCTTTTTCAAAACGAAATTGAATATTTTATTAATAAAATTGACCAAATAAACTAAAAATTAATTTATTTTATTTGAAATAAATAGAAAAAATTAATAAAAAGTTTAATATAGTAATAAAAAGAAATTGTGGTAAAAAAAAAAAAAAATTTTTTTTTTTTTTTACCACAATTTCTTTTTTATTAGTAATTCAAAATAGTTTGTTTAATAATAAAATAAAACTTTTATTTAAATTGGCTTAATAAAAAAAAGAAATACTAATAAAATTTTATTAAAATTATTTGATTTAATTTAATTAGACATACGGGATTGACGGGACTCGAACCCGCAACTTCCGCCTTGACAGGGCGGTGCTCTAACCAATTGAACTACAATCCCTATAAATATGTATATAATTATTATGGCAATCTAAAAAGCTTTATGTCAAATTAATAATAGTTTATTAAGTAAACCTTTTTTTTTTATAAAAATAGAAATTATAGAAAAAATTTAATTTAATTAAAAAATAGACAAAATAAAAAAAAAGTATATGTAAAAATTTTATACTTATAAATATGAATAAAGTTTGGGCCGAGCTGGATTTGAACCAGCGTAGGCATTGCCAGCGGATTTACAGTCCGTCCCCATTAACCACTCGAGCATCGACCCAAAAAAAAAAAAAAGAGAAAAATAACAAAGTTATTTATTAGTCTAACTTTGTTATTTTTTTCTTTTTTTCAACTATTATAATTATATAAAAAATTTTATGTAATAATGAATTATTACAAAGATTTTTTGATACTACCCCCAGGGGAATTCGAATCCCCGTCGCCTCCTTGAAAGAGAGGTGTCCTAGGCCACTAGACGATGGGGGCTTAATCCTTATATTCATGTTACTTAATTCTTTATTTACTGTCAATAGTTAATAGTATGCTTTATTTCTTTAATTATAAATAATTACAAAAAAATTTTAATAAAAACGTTAAATAATAGTAAATGACAAAAACGCTTAAATTTGAAAAAAAGTTATATGAAGTTTTGATTTAATTTTACCTAATAAAATTTGAGTTGACAAATATATCCTTTTTATTACAAACTCCATTTATATTTCTTTTTTAATAAATTAGCAAAATTGCCCTTTTAACTCAGTGGTAGAGTAACGCCATGGTAAGGCGTAAGTCATCGGTTCAAATCTGATAAAGGGCTTATATATTTATATTTAAATAAAAAATTTTAAATTATTTAATAAATAATTAAAATAAAAAAAAAAAGTATATATATAAAATTATGTTTTTTTACTTTTCAGTTATTATAAATTAATTTAATTTAAATAAAAATTTTAAATAGAAAATATTATAAAAATTTTAATGAATAAAAATATTTAGAATCAAATATAAAAAAAATAATAAAATATTAAATTTTTGTTAACTAAATGATTGCTTTTTTATAAAATATTACGACTAAATTGGATATAAGACAATTAATTGATATAATATATACTTGATAGATTAATTAGAAATTAATAACAATAATAAGTTTATAATAAAAGTTCTATTTATTTCCACAAATAAATATTTAAAATGTGCAAATAATATTTTAGTAAATTTAAAGATTATTATTATAAATAAATTGGCTATTCTTATAATAGATTTTACTAAAAAAAAGATAAAATAAAAAACAAATTTGAGTTAAAGGGACATGCAAGAACATAAATAATAAAGAAAAGAAAAGTTTACCTATCTTCTAAATTTTTAGTTGTTTAAAATGTAGAAGAGTTTAAAAAAAAATAAAAATTAAATAATATTTTTATTTTTATGTTTAAGGTACTTAATAATGATTAAAATAGTTGAATAGGAGAATCACTATGACTATAGCCATTGGAAAGTCTTCCAAAGAACCAAAAGGTTTGTTTGATAGCATGGATGACTGGCTACGAAGAGACCGTTTTGTATTTGTAGGTTGGTCTGGTCTATTACTTTTTCCATGTGCTTATTTTTCTCTAGGTGGATGGTTTACAGGTACAACTTTTGTTACTTCATGGTATACTCATGGATTGGCTAGCTCTTATTTAGAAGGCTGTAATTTTCTAACTGCTGCAGTATCTACTCCTGCTAATAGTTTAGCACATTCTTTATTGCTATTATGGGGTCCTGAAGCACAAGGAGATTTTACTCGTTGGTGTCAATTAGGAGGTTTATGGACTTTCGTTGCTCTTCATGGTGCTTTTGCACTAATAGGCTTTATGTTGCGCCAATTTGAACTAGCTAGATCTGTACAATTACGTCCTTATAATGCAATTGCTTTTTCTGGTCCAATTGCTGTTTTCGTTTCTGTATTTCTAATCTATCCTCTTGGCCAATCAGGTTGGTTTTTTGCACCTAGTTTTGGTGTAGCAGCCATTTTTCGATTTATTTTATTCTTTCAAGGTTTTCATAACTGGACTTTAAACCCTTTTCATATGATGGGAGTTGCTGGAGTTTTAGGAGCAGCGCTTTTATGCGCTATTCACGGTGCAACTGTTGAGAATACTTTATTTGAAGATGGTGATGGTGCAAACACATTCCGTGCTTTTAACCCAACTCAATCTGAAGAAACTTATTCTATGGTTACAGCTAATCGTTTTTGGTCTCAAATTTTTGGTGTTGCATTTTCCAATAAACGCTGGTTGCATTTCTTTATGTTATTCGTACCAGTAACTGGTTTATGGATGAGCGCTATTGGAGTCGTTGGTCTGGCTTTAAATCTAAGAGCTTATGATTTTGTTTCTCAGGAAATTCGTGCAGCGGAAGATCCTGAATTTGAAACTTTCTATACTAAAAATATTCTTTTAAATGAAGGTATCCGTGCTTGGATGGCAGCTCAAGATCAGCCTCATGAAAATCTTGTATTCCCCGAGGAGGTTCTACCCCGTGGAAACGCTCTTTAATGGAACCTTATCTTTAGGTGGTCGTGATCAAGAAACCACTGGTTTTGCTTGGTGGGCTGGTAATGCGAGACTTATTAATTTATCTGGTAAATTATTAGGCGCTCATGTAGCTCATGCTGGATTAATCGTATTCTGGGCCGGAGCAATGAATCTTTTTGAAGTAGCTCATTTTGTACCAGAAAAACCTATGTATGAACAAGGATTAATTTTACTTCCTCATTTAGCTACCTTAGGATGGGGAGTAGGTCCTGGTGGCGAAGTCATAGATACTTTTCCATATTTTGTATCTGGAGTACTTCATTTAATTTCTTCCGCAGTTTTAGGCTTTGGGGGTATTTATCACGCGCTTATTGGACCAGAAACTTTAGAAGAATCTTTTCCATTTTTTGGTTATGTTTGGAAAGATAAAAATAAAATGACTACTATTTTAGGTATTCATTTAATTTTATTAGGTATTGGTGCTTTTTTTCTAGTATTTAAAGCCTTATATTTTGGAGGTGTTTATGATACCTGGGCTCCTGGGGGGGGTGACGTAAGAAAAATTACAAATCTTACCCTTAATCCTAGTGTTATATTTGGTTATTTACTTAAATCACCTTTTGGTGGAGAAGGATGGATTGTTAGTGTAGATAATTTAGAAGATATTATTGGAGGACATGTTTGGTTGGGTTCTATTTGTATTTTTGGCGGAATTTGGCATATTTTAACAAAACCATTTGCTTGGGCTCGTCGTGCTCTTGTTTGGTCCGGAGAAGCTTATTTATCTTATAGTTTAGGGGCAATTGCTGTTTTTGGTTTTATTGCTTGCTGTTTCGTTTGGTTTAATAATACTGCTTATCCAAGTGAATTTTATGGTCCTACTGGGCCAGAAGCGTCTCAAGCGCAAGCTTTCACTTTCCTAGTTAGAGACCAACGGCTTGGAGCTAATGTAGGTTCTGCCCAAGGACCTACTGGTTTAGGTAAATACCTTATGCGTTCTCCAACTGGGGAGATTATTTTTGGAGGAGAAACTATGCGTTTTTGGGATCTTCGTGCTCCATGGTTAGAACCTTTACGAGGTCCTAATGGGTTGGATTTGAGTAAATTGAAAAAAGATATTCAACCTTGGCAAGAACGACGTTCTGCAGAATATATGACGCATGCTCCGTTAGGTTCTTTAAATTCCGTAGGTGGCGTAGCTACTGAAATCAATGCAGTAAATTATGTTTCTCCACGAAGTTGGTTAGCTACTTCCCATTTTGTGTTAGGATTCTTTTTCTTTGTAGGTCATTTATGGCATGCGGGAAGAGCGCGTGCGGCTGCAGCTGGATTTGAAAAAGGAATCGATCGCGATTTTGAGCCTGTTCTTTCTATGACACCTCTTAACTAATAATTAAAAAAAAATTAGTTATTGATAATTTAAAATGGCTCGACTAAAAGAGTCGGGCCATTTTAATAAAATTTAAGTGTTTTTCATAAAAACGATTGATTTGAAAGAAAAATTAAAGGAGAGAGAGGGATTCGAACCCTCGATAGTTCTTAAAAACTATGCCGGTTTTCAAGACCGGAGCCATAAACCACTCGGCCATCTCTCCTGTTTTTTAGGTGAAAAAAATAGTAAGGTCACTAATTATACAATAATAAAAGCTTATTTAACAGTATTGTTACATAAATAAAAAGTAAATCTTAAATTTTTGAATTAAAAAAAAATTGAAATATTTTTGACTCAGTAAGTAAATAATTACTAGAAAAGGATTAATGGTATAACCTATTTTATATTTTTTAACTTGGAGAATCACAACCATGACTATTGCCTTTCAGTTGGCTGTGTTTGCATTAATTGCTATTTCGTTTCTATTAGTAATTGGTGTACCTGTTGTGCTTGCCTCTCCCGATGGTTGGTCAAGTAGTAAAAATGTTGTATTTTCAGGTGCTTCATTATGGATTGGATTGGTTTTTTTGGTTGGTGTTCTTAATTCTTTCATATCATAGAATTTTATTATAGAATTTTATTTTTATTATACGAAATTAAAAATGAAATAAAAATAAAATGTTTTTATTTCCCTCCCTCTGTAGACTTTATATTATAAGTTCCAAAAGATTTTTTTGATAGAAAATAAATATTTTCTACTAGGGAGGGTTTTTCTATTTCATTTTATTTCAAATTATTTTAATTAATTATTTGATTAAAAATAAATTTAATAAATAATTGACTATGTTAAAAAAAAAAAGTATATATATATATATGCATATTTTGCATATATCTAGATAGAATTGCGGGTATAGTTTAATGGTAAAATTCCTCCTTGCCAAGGAGAATATGCGGGTTCGATTCCCGCTACCCGCCTTTTTTTTTACTGTCATCATTTAGTTGAAAATAATAAAAAAGGTTTAATAAGAAATTAAAGTTTTATTTTTTATATATTATAAATATAGATATATATATAAATTAGACTATATTACTTTAGCATTTTATACTATATAGCGGAGACAGGATTTGAACCCATGACCTCAAGGTTATGAGCCTTGCGAGCTACCAGGCTGCTCTACTCCGCGTCATGAAATAATAACATATTTTTAATTGATTAAACAATGACTTTTTTATTTTAATCATGAAACCCCCCAACTAGAATTAGAATTTGAAATTAGGGGGACTTTTTAATTAGAGTTTTTTTTGCGTCTCTTCAAAATTTTAAATTTTTCACCAACTGGATTTAGTTATTCCAGGTATAAAACATGCATGAGCCATTTCTCTTAATACATGTCTGGATAAACCAAAATCACGATAAATTGCTCTAGGTCTTCCGGTTAAAAAACAGCGACGATGAAGTCTTGTAGGTGCACTGTTACGTGGTAAAGTTTGTAATTGTTTTTGAAATTCCCATTTTTCATCCAAAGATAAAGTTTCCTTTATTTTTTTTTTCATAGATTGACGAAAATTTTGATATTTTTTTTCTAATTTTTGTTTTTTTTTTTCTCTTTCAATAAGACTTTTTTTTGCCATAATTTTCTTTAATGAGTAAAATATTTTTTTAGTTAAAAAAAAGTGAAATAAATTAAAAATTTTTTTTTTCACTTTTTTTCATTTTATCCTATTTTGTTATATTCTTTTCTATATCGAATAGGATAGATACTAGTTTTAAAACTAAACTCTATCCTATTCAATAAATCTTTTTATCCTATTTAATTTTAATAATTATTAACCAAATTTACCTGATGTAGAAGCAATTAGAAAAGCAGCATAAGTAAATATATAACCTACTGAGAAGTGGGCTAACCCAACTAATCGTGCTTGAACAATAGAAAGAGCTACTGGTTTGTCTTTCCAACGAACTAGATTAGCTAAAGGCGTACGTTCATGAGCCCAAGCCAAAGTTTCAATAAGTTCTTGCCAATATCCACGCCAAGAAATTAAGAACATGAATCCAGTAGCCCAAACAAGATGTCCAAATAAGAACATCCATGCCCAAACAGATAAACTATTCATACCAAATGGATTATATCCATTAATAAGTTGTGAAGAGTTTAACCATAGATAATCTCGTAACCATCCCATTAAATATGTAGAAGACTCATTAAATTGAGCTACATTTCCTTGCCATAAAGTAATATGTTTCCAATGCCAATAAAAAGTGACCCACCCAATAGTATTTAGCATCCAAAAAACAGCTAAATAAAAAGCATCCCATGCTGAAATATCACAAGTTCCACCTCGTCCTGGACCATCGCACGGAAAACTATAACCAAACTCTTTTTTATCTGGCATTAATTTAGAGCCACGCGCATCTAAAGCACCTTTTACTAAGATTAATGTAGTTGTATGTAAACCTAAAGCAATAGCATGATGAACTAAGAAATCTCCAGGACCAATAGTTAAAAATAATGAATTACTATTATTATTAACAGCATCTAACCAACCCGGTAGCCATAAAGTCTGACCAGAATTGAAAGCTGGACTATCTGCTGATGATAAAAGCACATCAAAACCATATAAAGCTTTACCATGAGCAGATTGTATCCATTGAGCAAATACAGGTTCAATTAAAATTTGTTTTTCTGGAGTACCAAAGGCAAGCATGACATCATTATGAACATAAAGCCCCAAAGTATGAAAGCCTAAAAATAGACTAGCCCAACTTAAATGTGATATAATTGCTTCTTTATGTTCTAACATTCTTGCTAATACATTATCTTTATTTTGTTCTGGATTATAGTCTCTTATAAAGAAAATAGCTCCATGAGCAAAAGCACCTGTCATTATAAATCCAGCAATATATTGGTGATGGGTGTATAATGCAGCTTGAGTAGTAAAGTCTTGCGCTATAAATGCGTATGGAGGTAAAGAATACATATGTTGAGCTACTAAAGAAGTAATAACTCCTAAAGAAGCTAAAGCTAGACCTAGCTGAAAATGAAGAGAATTGTTAATAGTATCATAAAGACCCTTATGTCCACGACCCAAACGACCTCCTGGAGGGGTATGTGCTTCTAAAATTTCTTTTATACTATGACCAATACCAAAATTAGTTCTATACATATGACCAGCTATAATAAAAATAACTGCAATAGCTAAATGGTGGTGCGCCATATCAGTCAACCATAAACTTTGTGTTTGTGGATGAAATCCTCCAAGAAAAGTCAGAATAGCAGTACCTGATCCTTCAGAAGTACCAAATAAATGACTATTTGAGTCAGGATTTTGAGCATAAACATTCCATTGTCCTGCAAAAAAAGGTCCTAAACCCTGGGGATGTGGTAATGCTGTTAATAAATTATTCCATCTTACATGTTCACCTCGAGATTCAGGAATAGCCACATGAACTAAATGTCCAGTCCATGCTAGAGAACTTACTCCAAAAAGTCCTGATAAATGATGGTTAAGACGAGATTCTGCATTTTTAAACCATGAAACACTTGGTTTCCATTTTGGCTGTAAATGTAACCAACCAGCTATTAGAAAAAGAGCCGAAATAAATAATAGAAAAAGAGCTCCGGTATAAAGATCTTGATTACTACGTAAACCAATTGTATACCACCATTGATATACTCCAGAATAAGCTATATTAACTGGACCTGACGCTCCGCCTCGAGTAAATGCTTCTACAGCCGGTTGACCAAAATGTGGATCCCAAATTGCATGAGCAATTGGTCGTACATGTAAAGGATCCTGTACCCATGCTTCGAAATTACCTTGCCAAGCTACATGAAATAAATTACCAGAAGTCCATAAAAAAATGATTGCTAGCTGACCAAAGTGAGAAGCAAAAATTTTTTGATAAAGACGCTCTTCAGTTATATCATCATGACTTTCAAAGTCATGTGCAGTTGCGATACCAAACCAAATACGACGAGTAGTTGGGTCTTGAGATAGGCCCTGGCTGAATTTTGGAAATCTTGATGCCATAATGCTTTTCAAATCCTCCTAGCCATTATCCTACTGAAATAATTCTCGCTAGGAAGAATGCCCATGTTGTGGCAATCCCACCCAGAAGGTAATGAGCTACTCCTACAGCACGGCCTTGTACAATACTCAAGGCTCTAGGCTGAATAGCAGGGGCAACTTTTAATTTGTTGTGAGCCCAAACGATAGACTCAATAAGTTCTTGCCAATATCCACGACCACTAAATAGGAACATTAAACTAAAAGCCCAAACAAAATGAGCGCCTAAAAATAAAAGACCGTATGCAGATAATGAAGAACCATAAGATTGAATTACTTGAGACGCTTGTGCCCATAAAAAGTCACGAAGCCATCCATTAATTGTAATTGAACTTTGTGCAAAATTTCCTCCTGTAATATGGGTAACAATTCCTTGATCGCTAATAGTACCCCATACATCAGATTGCATTTTCCAGCTAAAATGAAAAATAACTACTGAAATAGCATTATACATCCAGAATAAACCTAGAAAAACATGATCCCAAGCAGATACTTGACATGTTCCGCCTCTTCCAGGCCCATCACAAGGAAATCTAAAACCAAGATTAGCTTTATCTGGTATTAGACGGGAACTACGTGCAAATAAAACACCTTTTAATAGTATTAAGACAGTTACGTGAATAGTAAAAGCATGAATATGATGTACTAAAAAGTCCGCGGTTCCTAATGGAATTGGTAATAAAGCAACTTTTCCACCTACTGCAACTAAATCACCACCTCCCCAAGTTAAACTCGTACTTGCTGTTGCATTGGGAGCTGTTAAACTAGGTGCTAAGGCATGGGTATTTTGTATCCATTGAGCAAAAACAGGTTGTAATTGTATAGCAGTATCTGAAAACATATCTTGAGGGCGGCCTAAAGCGCTCATTGTATCATTGTGAATATATAGCCCGAAACTATGAAAACCTAAAAAGATACAAACCCAGTTTAAATGTGATATTATTGCGTCACGGTGTCGTAAAACACGATCTAATAAATTATTGTATTGAGTTGTTGGATCATAATCTCTTACCATAAAAATAGCTGCATGTGCAGCAGCTCCAACTATAAGAAAACCGCCAATCCACATATGATGTGTGAATAACGAAAGTTGAGTAGCATAATCAGTCGCTAAATATGGATAAGGAGGCATAGCATACATATGATGAGCTACTATAATAGTTAAAGAACCTAGCAGAGCTAAATTAATCGCTAATTGAGCATGCCATGAAGTAGTTAAAATTTCATATAATCCTTTATGACCTTCACCTGTAAATGGACCTTTATGAGCTTCTAAAATTTCCTTTATACTATGACCAATACCAAAATTAGTTCGATACATATGACCAGCTACCAGAAAAAGAACTGCAATCGCTAAATGATGGTGCGCTGTATCAGTTAACCACAAACCTCCAGTAATTGGGTTTAATCCTCCGCGAAAAGTTAAAAAATCTGAATATTCGGACCAATTTAGAGTAAAAAAGGGAGTTAATCCTTTAGAAAAACTTGGATAAAGCTGAGCTAGAAGATCACGATTTATAATAAATTCATGAGGAAGTGGTATTTCTTTAGGATCTACTCCGGCATCTAGAAGTCGATTAATAGGTAAAGAAACATGTACTTGGTGTCCTGCCCAACCTAAAGATCCTAAACCTAATAGGCCTGCTAAATGATGGTTTAACATAGATTCTACATTTTGAAACCAAGCTAATTTAGGAGCAGCTTTATGATAATGAAACCATCCAGCAAAAAGCATTAAAGCTGCAAAAACTAATCCACCTATTGCAGTCGCATAAAGCTGTAATTCATTAGTTATTCCAGAAGCTCGCCAAAGTTGAAAAAAGCCGGAGGTTATTTGTATTCCTTGAAAACCTCCACCTACATCCCCATTCAAAATTTCTTGCCCCACTATTGGCCAAACAACTTGAGCACTGGGTTTAATATGAGTAGGATCACTTAGCCATGCTTCGTAATTTGAAAAGCGAGCCCCGTGAAAATACATACCACTTAGCCAAATAAAAATAACAGCTAGTTGACCAAAGTGAGCACTAAATACTTTACGAGAAATTTCTTCTAAATCATTTGTGTGACTGTCAAAATCATGAGCATCAGCATGTAAGTTCCAAATCCAAGTTGTAGTATTAGGACCCTTAGCTAAAGTTCTTGAAAAATGCCCTGGTTTAGCCCATTTTTCAAAAGAAGTTTTTACGGGATCTTTTTCTACCAAAATCTTGACTTCTGGTTCCGGTGAACGAATAGTCATCGAGGTTCTCCTCTCTTCAGACGAGGCATAGGAAAAACCCACCAATAATGAATAGTAAACTTCTAAAAGATATTTATGACTTTCTTATCCAACTTTTTTTTCAGTTTAAAACTGGAGCAACTATAATACAGAAGTTACTTAGGGCAGGTATTCAAATTTATTATGACACATTTTTAAGGTGCTTAATGGACCGTATTAATTACAATCCTATTTTTATTTAAAGTAATTTAAATTTATCTTTGATTATTCTTTTTTTATTTAAAACGCCCTGTTATTTTTAACCAATTTTGCGCTTCAATATAATTGCTTGGAGCAAGCGAGATTGCTTGTTTCCAATAATCTGCTGCTTGGTTAAACCAAGCTTCGGATGCTTCAGAGTCTCCTTGTTGAATAGCTTGTTCTCCTCGGTTGGGATAGGTAAAAATATCTTCCCTTAGAACCGTACATGAGAGTTTCCTACCTCATACGGCTCACTTAATTAAATTTACTATATTATTACTTAATTAAAAATTTTGTGCAAATTTTTTTTATTCATTTTTTATTAAATTAATATTTAATAATTATTTAATAATTTTAATGATAGTAAGCTTTATAATAGAAAATTAGTTAATGAAATAAGTTTTAAATAAAATTTTAAAGAAAATTTTGCGTTTTCTTTTTCTTTTATTTTTATCTTTTCTCCTATAAAAAAAATAAAATTTTTTAGAGTAAACTATCTTATTTTTAATTAAATTTTATTAGTGTTTAATGATTCATTTATCAAAAATACTTTATCTCTTTAGGATCTGAGACTACACCGCTGTTTATTAAATTACCATTCAACTCAACTTTATTACATAAGTGAATTTTCTAAGTAAACAGATTTTCTTATTGGACCATAATTTTAATAGTGGATCGTTACGGCGCTTTTCTAACAAATTTAATTATATTATCCATAGAGGTTTTAGACTTTTTTTTAAATCATTATTTTTTATTAAATATTTTTAGATTTTATAATGAAGTTTTATTTATTACAGCTAATAAAAATCTTTTCTACTGATTTATATGTAATAAGTCTCCACTTTTTTTATTTATATTTATAATTTGTGGTAGTTTTTTACTAAAAAAATATATTATATTGATAGCCGCACGTAATGACAGATCACAGCCATATTATTAAAAGCTTGCGGTAAAGATGGATTTCGCTCTAATGCTTGAAAATAATATTCTAAAGCTTTTGCGTGTTCTCCATTACTTGTATGAATAAGACCTATATTGTATAGTATATAACTTCGATCATAGGGGTCAATTTCTAAGCGCATAGCTTCATAATAATTTTGTAAAGCTTCTGCATATTCTCCTTCAGATTGAGCTGACATTCGTTACGATCGTCTATATAATTTTAGAAAAATAAATAAACTTCGTTTCAAAACCGTACATGAAATTTTCATTTCATACGGCTTCTCTTGTTTAATCTAGAAATGGGATTAATCTATAAAATTTCTAAAAAAGTTTTACCCAATATAATAAATTACCAAGGGCTAGTTTTTTCAAAAAATAGCTAGCCATCCTTCTTTTAAAAAGGATTTTTATTTCAATCTTAAATTTAATCTTTAAATTTTTCTTTGTTCTTAATACTTTGTTTCTTAAAGGATTAGCTTTTTCGACAATCTCCGATGGTTATATGAGTACCCAATTTACAAATGAGATGGATTTTTGTTTTCCTAACCATAAATTTATTAGTAAATAATTTAGTAAATAATTTTTACTATTTCGTAGAAAAAAAAATGTATTTAAAATTTAACGAAGTTTTTGTGTTGTCGATTTCTACACGTAATGCTCTTCCAACTATGTATGCTTATAAAGTAAAGTATGCTTATAAAGTAAACTTAAATTTATAGCGTTAACCTTTTGCTTAACACTTTAATTTCTAGAAAATTGAAAGATTAAAGGCTACATTAATCGAGGGTACACGACAGAAGGAATTCTTTTTTTTAAATTAACCTTCACTAAGTATAAGTTTCATGTAATTAAATGTTTTCATGTTTTGTTCCCTATAAAATTCATTTTAATAAGAGTTCAAAAATCAAATCGCACCATCTCTATAATAACTAAAAGCTTCTTTTTCCCTTTGTGTAGTCGGAATTATTCGTAATAAAATGTCAGCAACAATTGTAAAAGTTTTATCAATAAAATTATCATTCTTTTGAGATCGAGGCATAATCAAATAGAGCTTTGGCAAATTTTTAATATTCCCTTTATTTGAGAATAAATCCATTAAACTTTTTTTTATAATATATTTATTTAAATATAAACATATAAATATAGTAAATATTTAAATAAATTTAATTTTTTAATTAAAAAAACTAAAAAACTTGCTATTCTACAAACTTATGACTTAAAATTACAGAAAAATATTATAGGAAAGATGGCCGAGTGGTCGAAGGCGTAGCATTGGAAATGCTATGTAGGCTTTTGTTTACCGAGGGTTCGAATCCCTCTCTTTCCGGAGTTATAAATTTTTATTATGTATGTAATTAAAAATACTATTAATTCTTAGTTAAGCTTGACGAGAATAATATTCTACAACTAATAATTCATTTATTTTTAAACCAATTGATTCACGATCTAATATTTGGTTAACTAATCCTTTTTTTTCTAAAGAACTATAAGTTAAATGATTTGGTATTTTAGATTTTTGATAAAACTCTATATTTTTACTAATTATAGTCTCAGATTTTCGTTGATTTTTTATAGTAATAAAATCCTGAGGTTTACATCGATAACTTGGTATATCTACTATAGAATCATTAACTAAAATATGTCTATGATTTACTAATTGTCTTGCTCCAGGAATCGTAGGAGCCATACCTAATCGAAAAATAACATTATCTAAACGCATTTCGAGTAATTGTAATAAAACTTCACCTGTGGATCCTTTTGCTTTTCTAGCAATACGTACATAATTAAGTAATTGTCGTTCTGTTATTCCATAATGAAAACGTAATTTTTGTTTTTCTTCTAAACGAATGCGATACTGAGAAATTTTTTTATTAGATGTTGATTGATTGATAGAACTAGATTTTAACTGGGGTATTTTATTAGTTAGTCCTGGTAAAGTTCCTAAACGACGTATTATTCTTACACGAGGTCCTCGATAACGGGACATAAAAACTCCTTATTTTTACAAAAAAAATTTACAGAAAGAAAGATAAAATAATAATAATAATATTCATAATAAAAAGTAAAAGATATTCAATCAATTTATTTTTTTTTTATAAAGTTTTTTTACTTCAAATTTATTTAACTTTTTTTACCAAAAAATTATATATTTTTTTTAGTCAAGAACATCATAACATAAGAGACACTACAAAAAAAATAATATTACTTTTTTTATATAAATAAACTTTTAAAAGTTTTTAAATTTTTTATTTTAAGATTTATTTTTAGTAATATATTTATTATTAAAAAAAGCCCGCTATCGGAGTCGAACCGATGACCATCGCATTACAAGTGCGGTGCTCTGACCTCTGAGCTAAGCAGGCTTTATTAATAGAAGTAAATAATAATAACAATTATTTTTTTATTTTATTTTGGGTAACTTAATTATTATATCAATAAAAATTTAATAATGCAATAATCTAGATTTTACTAATTAAAAAAAATTATATATATATATATATACATAAAGTGTTGCCTTAAACCTTATAAAATATTATAATTGTTTAATATAATAAAATTTTACTATTATAATTTTTTTCATAAAAATTTATTTTTTTAATTTGAACTGACAAAAAAGGGGGTATGGCGGAATTGGTAGACGCTACGGACTTAAATAATTTGAGCGTTAGTAGAAAAACTTACTAAATGCTAGCTTTCAGATTCAGGGAAACTTAGGTTGATAAAAATATAAGCAATCCTGAGCCAAATCTTATTTCCTTTTGTTTGAGGATAAAATAGGTGCAGAGACTCAATGGAAGCTATCCTAACGAATAATATTTTTAAAATTAGTTAAAATTTATTTTTTAGGTATTAAGCGAGGATAAAGATAGAGTCCAATTTTACATGTTAATCTTAGCAACAATTTAAATTGTAGTAGGAAGAAAATCCGTTGGCTTTATTGACCGTGAGGGTTCAAGTCCCTCTACCCCCAAAACTATAATTTTTTATTGACATAAACTGGAAGTTTATGTTAGGATAAGCCAATAAAAAAAGCCGGAATAGCTCAGTTGGTAGAGCAGAGGACTGAAAATCCTTGTGTCACCAGTTCAAATCTGGTTTCTGGCATTATAAAATTATTTTATATATTTTTTTATTTTTATTATATATTTATTTTCTGATATATTTACATATATATTATTTTGTTTTATTGTCTTAAATTAGACAATAAAACAAATTAAAAAAAAAAAACTAAAAAATAGATCTCTAATTAATATATTTATTCACATAGAATAAAATTTCTTTTAGCTTTTAAATTTAGATTAATAAGCATCTTGTAATTCATAAAAATCCGGTACAATGTAATCTTTACGTAAAGGCCAACCAATCCAAGTATCAGGCATTAATATACGTTTAAGACGTGGATGATTTTCATAATAAATTCCTAGCATATCATAAGATTCCCGTTCTTGAAAATCTGCACTTTTCCAAATCCAAAAAACAGATGGTATTTTAGGCTTTTGTCTCGATACAAAAATTTTTATACATATTTCTTCGGGTTGATCTGCATTATTTTGTATTTTTGTAAAATGATATACACTAGCTAATAAACCACCAGGTGCTACATCATAAGCGCATTGAGAACGGAGATAATTGGAACCATAAACATATAAAGCAACCGCGATAGAAAGCCAATTTTCAGATTTAATTTGTAAAATTTCTACACCTTGATAATCAAAACCTAAAGGTCGATGAGCTAGATTATGTTTTGCTAGCCAACCAGATAATCGCCCTTGTATTTTAGTAGTAGTAGTAGAATTATTTGTATAAGTATCTAACATATTTAAGTTTTTAAAAAATTCTATTTATTTTGAATATTTTTTTTATTATTTTCTTTTTCCAATAAAAAAGTTAAATTTTTATTTTTTTCAATTAAAGCAAAATTTTCTAAAATTGAATTAGATTGAGATTTAGAAAATTGAGGATACAACTGTTTATTAGATTGTTCAGTTTTAATAGTAGATACAAAATTAAATTTATGATTTAACGTTAAATATCTCTCTCCTTGTTTAAATTTATCTTTATCTTTATATGTTTCTTGAGCTACTTTTTTACGAAGTTTTATTATAGCATCTATAATAGCCTCTGGTTTTGGTGGACAACCAGGTAAATAAATATCTACAGGAATTAATTTATCTACTCCACGAACTGTACTATACGAATCTGTACTAAACATACCTCCTGTAATAGTACACGCTCCCATAGCAATCACATATTTAGGCTCAGGCATTTGCTCATATAATCTTACTAAAGACGGTGCCATTTTCATTGTTACAGTACCAGCTGTTATTATAAGATCCGCTTGTCTTGGACTAGACCTTGGAACTAAACCATAACGATCGAAGTCGAAGCGTGAGCCAATTAGTGAAGCAAATTCGATAAAACAACAACTAGTACCATAAAGAAGTGGCCATAAACTAGAAAGTCTAGCCCAATTTGAAAAATCATTAAAAGTTGTTAAAATAATTGAATTTGAGTTTTTTTGATTGGCGAGTGAATTTATAAGTGGCTTCATAGAATTATCAATTTTATTTTTATAATTGTACTCGTTAGAATTTAAGACCATTCTAGTGCTCCTTTGCGCCATGCATAAACTGAACCGATAATCAAAATGAATATAAAAAATAAAGCTTCAATAAAAGCAGATAGGCCTAATTCATTAAAACTCATGGCCCAAGGATAAAGAAAAACTGTTTCTATATCGAAAATAACAAAAACTAGAGCGAACATATAATAGCGAATTTGAAACTGAATCCAAGCATCGCCCATTGGTTCTATACCCGATTCATAACTAGTTAGTTTTTCTGGCCCTTGATTATTATTACTAAGAGGTGTTAAAATTTTAGAAATTGAGAAAGTTAATATAGGAATAGAACTGGCTATTAATAAAAAAATAAAAAAAGAATTATATTTAGGCAATAAAAACATTAATATACTCCTGTAAAATAAGAAGAACAATTTTATTTTAAATAAAAATAAAATTTAATTAATTAAATATTTTATTCATATATACATATGAATAAAATATTCAATATATATATATATACAAATTATAAACTATAAACAAATATATGAACTAATAGAAAGTTATAATAATAATTCAAATACTAAATCTTTTAATAATTTAGGGCTATACGGATTCGAACCGTAGACAATCTCGGTAAAATAGTTAAAAATATTTATTTGAAATATACTTATAACTATTTTAGGAACCCAACATGCAGTTTTTATTGCATTGGGCTCTTTCATCAACTAAAAATAAATTTAGTTATTTTGCTATCCTTTTTTTTTACTGAAATAATGAAATAGCTCCGTGTGCTTAAAAAAATTTTCAAAGCAATCCCAAAGTTAAAAAAAAAATTAATGTTGACATAGGTTTGCTTAATTTAGCATGGATTTACTCAAAATGAATTTCTATTACTTGCAGATTTTAAAACTTTATACACCTTAAAGTTTATCAAGTAAAAAAATAGAATATCTCGAGGTCCTCGTACTATCCTCATCATGCTTAGCATTGAATAATTTTCAAATTTACCATATCAACTAAAAGATAAATTTTAATTTATTATAAATTAAAATTTAATTTTTTGTCATGCTATTTTTCTATTATATTAATTATAAAAGTAAGACAAAATATTTCATAAAATAAAATTTATTATGAATCGTATAACACAATAAAATTTTTAAAAGCATTGGCGCACGTGTAAACGAGGTGCTCTACCGCTGAGCTATAGCCCTTATTATTATTTTCAACTAATAATATATTAACATAATTTCTTTTTTTTTGTCAAGACAATTATTCAAATAAAATAAAAGTTTTTTTTTTTATTTTATATATTTTTTAAATATATTCATAAGAATATTGCTTATATATTAATTAATAGGCTAAAATATTAATAGCCTACTTAACTCAGTGGTTTAGAGTATCGCTTTCATACGGCGGGAGTCATTGGTTCAAATCCAATAGTAGGTAAATAATTAATAAAAGAACTCAATGGTATATAATTTATATACCATTGAGTTTACTAAAATTAAAAATTTTAGGAAATAGCTTCAATAGCTTCTAAGCGTGCTTTTGCTCTTTTCAAAGTCAAATTAGCTTCAATAGCTTGTTTTCGACCGTTCGCTTGAGATAGCTTAGTTTGAGCCATCTGAAAAGTTTCTTGAGCATCTTGAAAATTTATTTCATTAGCTTTTTCTGCTTCATTTACCAAAATTGTCATTTGATTATTGTCTATCATAGCAAAACCACCCATTAATGCCATAGTAGACCATTTTTCATTAAGTCGTATTTTTATAATACCTATATCTAAGGCCGTTAAAAGTGGTGCATGGTTAGGTAATATACCAATTCGACCACTGTTTGTAGATAAAATAATTTCTTGTACTTCAGAATTCCAAACAATTCTATTTGGAGCCATTACACGAAGATTTAGGGTCATGTTTTATTAATTCTCCACTTGTAAGGTTGCAGCCTTTGCAGTAGCTTCATCAATATTACCTACTAAATAAAAAGCTTGCTCAGGAAAACTATCTAATTCCCCAGAAAGAATCATTTGAAAACCTTTAATGGTTTCAATAAGACTAACATATTTACCTGGAGAACCTGTAAATACTTCTGCTACGAAAAATGGTTGTGATAAAAAACGCTCAATTTTTCGTGCTCTTGCTACAGTTAATCTGTCTTCTTCTGATAATTCATCAAGTCCAAGAATAGCTATAATATCTTGTAATTCTTTATAGCGTTGTAATGTCTGCTTAACTCCCTGAGCCGTTTCATAATGCTCTTCACCTACAATCCAAGGTTGAAGCATAGTAGAAGTTGAATCTAAAGGATCTACTGCTGGATAAATACCTTTGGCTGCTAATCCTCTTGATAATACAGTAGTTGCATCTAAATGTGCAAAAGTCGTAGCAGGAGCTGGGTCAGTTAAGTCATCTGCAGGTACATAAACTGCTTGAATTGAAGTAATAGAGCCTTCTTTTGTTGAAGTTATTCTTTCTTGTAAAGTACCCATTTCTGTACTTAAAGTTGGTTGATAACCTACAGCAGATGGCATTCTACCTAATAAAGCAGATACTTCTGAGCCGGCTTGGACGAAACGAAAAATATTATCAATAAATAAAAGTACATCTTGTTTATTAACATCTCTAAAATATTCGGCCATTGTTAAAGCAGTTAACCCTACTCTCATACGAGCTCCAGGTGGCTCATTCATTTGACCATAAACTAAAGCTACTTTTGATTCTGAAATATTTTCTTCATTAATTACTTTTGACTCTTTCATTTCCATGTAAAGATCATTTCCTTCACGAGTACGTTCCCCTACTCCACCAGATACAGATACACCACCATGTGCTTTAGCAATGTTATTAATTAATTCCATAATAAGTACGGTCTTTCCTACACCAGCTCCTCCAAACAATCCGATTTTTCCACCACGTCGATAAGGAGCTAAAAGATCTACTACTTTAATTCCTGTTTCAAAAATAGATAATTTAGTATCTAATTGTGTAAAAGCCGGAGCAGATCTATGAATCGGGAAAGTTGTACTAGCATCTACAGGACCAAGATTATCTACAGTTTCTCCTAGAACATTAAAAATACGTCCAAGAGTAGCTTCCCCAACTGGAACACTCAAAGGAGCTCCTGTATCAATAACTTGCATTCCTCTCATTAAACCATCTGTCGCACTCATAGCAACAGCTCGGACCTTATTATTTCCTAGTAATTGCTGTACCTCACAAGTAACATTAATTTCTTGACCTGCTGTATTTTGACCCTCAACTATTAAAGAATTATAAATATTAGGCATTTTACCTGGAGAGAAAGTAACATCTAATACGGGACCAATAATTTGAGTAATACGTCCTGTATTTTTAGCAATAAGTGTTGAAGTACCAAAAGTGCGAGAATCTGTTTTCATAAAATTTAGAAGTAATAAATTGGTTGCTGATTATATTGAAAAAATATTTAGTATCAACTCGATCATTTAATTATTGAATAAAAAAATTACTTTCAATTAATTACTTATATATAGATATAAGTATATGAAATAAAAAAAATTAAAAAGTTTAAGAAATAAATATTTTTTATAATTTGTAAATATTAGTAAATAATAAATATATTTAAATAAAGAATTTTTATTTTATTTTCAAAAAATAAATTAAATTAAGTAATAGTTTATTTTTTTATTTCTTACTATGTTTTTAATTAAATTTTATTTTTATTAATTAGTTTAACATTCAAAAGATTATTAGGTCAATGCTTATACAAATAAAACTCATTTACTAAAAATAATCTGAGTTGCATCAAATGTAAAAAATACTATACAATGATACTGTTTTGTTATAGTAAAATAACTTTGTCTAAAACTAGACAAAATTAAATACCAAAGATGTTTTTTTATAAGATTAAAAAAACTTATTTGTCGAGCAGACCTCATCCTTGCAAGAGTTATTAATTGAGTTGTAGGGAGGGACCTATGTCACCACAAACGGAGACTAAAGCAGGTGTTGGATTTAAAGCTGGTGTTAAAGATTACAGATTAACTTATTACACTCCAGATTATCAGACTAAAGAAACTGATATTTTAGCGGCATTTCGAATGACTCCTCAACCAGGAGTACCCGCTGAAGAGGCAGGAGCTGCAGTAGCTGCGGAATCTTCCACTGGTACATGGACCACTGTTTGGACTGATGGACTTACCAGTCTTGATCGTTATAAAGGACGATGCTATGATCTTGAAGCAGTTCCTGGAGAAGAGAATCAATATATTGCTTATGTTGCTTACCCATTAGATTTATTTGAAGAAGGTTCTGTTACCAATTTATTTACTTCTATTGTTGGTAATGTTTTTGGATTTAAAGCTTTACGAGCTTTACGTCTAGAAGATTTACGTATTCCTCCAGCTTATTCCAAAACTTTCCAAGGCCCACCTCATGGTATTCAAGTTGAAAGAGATAAATTAAATAAATATGGTCGTCCATTATTAGGATGTACTATTAAGCCAAAATTAGGTTTATCTGCTAAAAACTATGGTAGAGCTGTATATGAATGTCTTCGTGGTGGACTTGATTTCACAAAAGATGATGAAAACGTAAATTCTCAACCTTTTATGCGTTGGAGAGATCGTTTCTTATTTGTAGCAGAAGCTATTTATAAATCTCAAGCTGAAACAGGTGAAATTAAAGGACATTATTTAAATGCTACCGCAGGTACATGTGAAGAAATGATGAAAAGAGCTCAGTTTGCTAGAGAATTAGGCATGCCTATTGTCATGCACGACTATTTAACAGGTGGTTTTACTGCAAATACCAGTTTGGCTCATTATTGTCGTGATAATGGGTTGCTTCTTCATATTCACCGTGCAATGCATGCAGTTATTGACCGACAAAAAAATCATGGTATGCATTTCCGTGTATTAGCTAAAGCATTACGTTTATCTGGTGGAGACCATATTCATGCTGGTACTGTAGTAGGTAAACTTGAAGGAGAACGTCAAGTAACTTTAGGATTTGTGGATCTACTTCGTGATGATTATATTGAGAAAGATAGAAGCCGTGGTATTTATTTCACCCAAGATTGGGTTTCTTTACCAGGTGTTTTACCTGTAGCCTCTGGTGGTATTCATGTTTGGCATATGCCAGCATTAACTGAAATCTTTGGAGATGATTCTGTATTACAGTTTGGTGGAGGAACTTTAGGTCACCCTTGGGGTAATGCACCTGGAGCAGTTGCTAATAGAGTTGCCTTAGAAGCTTGTGTACAAGCTCGTAATGAAGGACGTGATCTTGCTCGTGAAGGTAATGAAGTTATTCGTGAAGCTACTAAATGGAGTCCCGAATTAGCTGCGGCTTGTGAAGTTTGGAAAGAAATTAAATTTGAGTTTGATACAATTGATACTATATAATTTAATTTTTTTCTTTGACTTTTATTTCTGTTAAAGTAAGTTCTTAAATTTAGTAAAATAAAAAGAGAATAAATTAATAATAAGTATAAAAAACCTATAGGTTTTTTATACTTATTATTAATTAGAGATTTTAATTTGTTTTATTGATTATTATAATAATCAATAAAACAAATTAAAATCTCTAATTAACCCATTGTTTGAAGGTTTTGTAGCTCAGTGGATTAGAGCGTATGGTTCCGAACCATGAAGTCAAGGGTTCAAATCCCTTCTAAACCATTAAATAAAAAATAAATTCTTTTAATTAGTTTTTTTTATTGTGTTAAACTTTAATTCTATATTATATTAGGTAAAAAAAAATTTAATATTATTGATTATTAAAAAATATTAATTATATAAAATATATATTCACTATTAATGTGGAAAAATCAAATAAAAAACTATTAATATGTCTTTAATGAATTGGTTTGAAGATAAACGCCGATTTGGTGGCTTAATCGGAGCTTCTATTGAAAAAGCTACAAAAGGATATATTCTTAATGAAAGAAAAAGACTTAAAGTTAATACTACTAACGGACTATGGACTCGACGTGATAATTGCGAAAATATTCTTTATGTTAGATTTTTGAAACAAAATAAATCTATTTGTGAAGAATGTGGATATCATTTACAAATAGGTAGTACAGAAAGAATTGAACTTTTAATTGATCGTGGAACCTGGCAGCCTATGGATGAAGATATGGTTGCTCGGGATGTTCTCAAATTTTCTGATGAAGATTCTTATAAAAGTCGTGTTATTTTTTATCAAAAAAGAACTGGTTTAACTGACGCTATTCAAACAGGTATAGGCAAATTAAATAAAAATTTAATTGCTCTTGGAGTTATGGAGTTTCAATTTATGGGAGGAAGTATGGGTTCTGTAGTGGGTGAAAAAATAACCCGCCTTATTGAATATGCTACTGAAAAATCTATGCCATTAATTATTGTATGCTCTTCTGGCGGAGCACGAATGCAAGAAGGAACATTAAGCTTAATGCAAATGGCTAAAATTTCATCTGTTTTACAAATTCATCAAGCTAAAAAAAAATTGCTTTATATAGCTATTCTTACATATCCTACAACCGGCGGAGTTACTGCTAGTTTTGGTATGTTAGGAGATATAATTATTGCTGAACCTAAAGCATATATTGCATTTGCTGGTAAAAGAGTAATTGAACAAACATTACGTCAAAAAATACCATATGGTTTTCAAGTTGCTGAATCTTTATTTGATCATGGTTTACTCGATTCAATTGTTCCACGTAACCTTCTAAAAGGGGTTTTAGGTAAAATATTTGAACTTTATGGTTTAGCTGCTTATAAAGAGCATAATAATTCTTTTTTTTAATTTAATATTTATTTTATTAATTTCTTTTTTTTTAATAAAAATTTTAATTAAATTTTTTTTATTCTTTTTAAATGTTATAATTTTTGTATAGATGCTAAAATTTTATATATTAATATAACTACTTTATTCAAATTTTAATTAAATTTTTAATATTTATTGATTTTTAAGTTAAGATTAAAAAACTTTTAAGTAATTATAAAAAAAAAATATATATATATATATTAACATCTTTTTTAGAAAAACAGTATAATTAACTTTCTTATTTTTTTATAACTATTTTTTCTACAAATAATATTATTTATTAAAGGTAATTTTTTTATGACAGCTTCTTATTTACCTTCGATTTTCGTTCCTCTAATAGGTCTAGTTTTTCCAGCAATTACAATGGCTTCTTTATTTATATATATTGAACAAGACGAAATAATCTAAAATTTTTATTAAAATTTTAGATTATTATTATATTTCGTCTATTTATTAACTTTTAAATTTATACTTTTTAATCAAATTTCAATTAATAAATATATATATATCTATATATAAATATATATATAGATATATATATAGATAAAAATGACAAATTCTAATTATAAAAAACCTATATAAAAAAAGATTAATATAGTTTTTTATTTTATTTAAATCTAATAAAAAACTATATTAATCTTTTTTTTAAACTACTAAATATTAATTTAATATATAAAAAAATTTAGTTTTGTTTTTTTTTTTGCTAGTTATCCTATATATATTTCATAAATTTTTGGAGACGTCACTATGAAGCGTGAATCTGAATGGCTTTGGGTAGAGCCTATAATAGGATCTCGAAGAATCAGTAATTTTTGTTGGGCATTTATTCTTTTATTTGGTGCATTCGGATTTTTTTTCGTAGGATTTTCTAGTTATTTTGGTAAAGATCTAATACCTTTCTTATCATCTCAACAAATTATTTTTGTACCTCAAGGGGTTGTAATGTGTTTTTATGGTATTGCAGGGTTATTTCTTAGTTTTTATTTATGGTGCACAATTTTATGGAATGTAGGTAGTGGTTATAATAAATTTGATAAAAAAGAAAAAATTGTTTCTTTATTTCGTTGGGGATTTCCTGGGAAAAATCGGCGTATTTATATTAATTTCTTCATGAAAGATATACAAGGAATACGTATGGAAGTTCAAGAAGGTATTTATCCTCGGCGTATTCTCTATATGAAAATAAAAGGCCAACAAGATATTCCTTTAACACGTTTTGGGGAAAAAATAACTTTAAGAGAAATCGAAGAAAAAGCTGCAGAATTAGCTCGATTTTTACGTGTATCTATAGAAGGACTTTAAAATTAAAAAATAAAAACTAAATTTAAAATAAATTTTAATTTATCTAATTAATATAGAATAAAAAACTTTAATATTGTTTTTTTCATTTTACAGAATCTTAATTAAATAGTATTTATGAAATCTTATTATGTGCAATTTTATTTTTGGTTATCAAAAACTCCATACCGTTCTTTGGAAAGAGCTTATAAAACGAGCAAAAAAATACAATATATAAAAAAAGATTATTTTTCTTATAAAAATAAGAATTCATCTTCAAGACGGTCTTGGCAAGCCATAATGTTATATATAAATACAAATTTAAATAACTATGTATTTATAATATATTGCAGTCTTTTAGAATATAAAATTAGTTTATTTGTTTTAAGCATTATAAATAATTTAGTCTTAACTATATCAAATTTTTTTAATTCTTTTTTTTCTAAAGTTACTAATTATTTTCTAGTTTTTATTAAATTTATTCCACAATTTTTAATGTTTCCGCAGTTTTATTTTTTTTCTTTTTGGAAAAATATTTTCAATTTTTTTTTTTTTTTTTCACCTAAAAACTTTCTAAATAAAATTGAAAATAAAATGGACAAAATTAAAATTGATTGTAAAAAAAAAATTATTAAAATTAAAACTTCTTTTATTTTAACTAATTTAGTAAGAAAAGATTCAAAAAAAATTGAACAAATGAATAAAAAATTAGCTTGGATTGAAGCTAGTTTAAATGACTTAGATACATGGAAGAATTATTATTCTTTTTCTTTTTTTTCTTTTGAAAAAAAAAATTTAGAAAACACTTTATATTTCTTAGATTTTGAAAAAATTGATGTTACTACAGCGGCTTATGAATCTATAGGTCTTGTACCTCGTTCAATAACTCGTACTTTATCTGGATTTCAAGCAGAGTTAACGGGACAATCAACTTCATTAGTTCTTCAAGATTTTCAAATATCTCGCTATCAGGCATTGGCTTCTGTACAATATATGTTATTTTTATTTTCTTTTCCCTGGGGATTTTCTATTTTTTTTAAAATTTGGTTTTTAGAGCCTTGGCTCAAAAATTGGTGGAATACTTATCAATTTCAAATTTTTCTTAATTCTTTTCAACAAGAAATAGCATTGAAACGACTTCAAGAGATAGAAGAACTTATTTGGTTAGATAAAATAATGGTAAATTCTTTGAAAGAAATAAAATCATATGATCTTAATATAGAAATTCATCAAAAAACAATTCAGTTAGTCAAAATATATAATGAAAATAGTTTAAATACTCTTTTACAATTATTAACAGACATTATTTATTTTATTATTTTAAGCGCTGTTTTTATCTTAGGTAAAAAAAGATTAGCTATTTTAAATTCTTGGATTCAAGAATTATTTTATAGTTTAAGTGATACAATGAAAGCTTTTTTTATTCTTTTATTAACAGATTTATGTATTGGATTTCATTCACCTCATGGTTGGGAAATAGTTATAGGTTCTTTTTTAGAACATTTGGGGTTTGCCCATAATAAACATATAATATCTTGTTTTGTTTCAACTTTTCCAGTCATTTTAGATACTGTTTTTAAATATTGGATTTTTCGGCATTTAAACCGTATATCTCCTTCTATCGTAGCAACTTATCATACAATGAATGAATAAAAAATAAATATATAATTATAAAATAATTTATTAATTATTAGTGAATTCTTTTGATTACTAATGTAGAGTAGAATATTTTTGATTTATGATCTTCATTATTATTATAATGAGCAGAATTAGAAACAAGGATCACTAGTTTAGCTAAGTATCCTGCTAATGAATTTTTTGGAAGAGAATAATTGAACTATGCAGAACAAAAATATTAATCACTGGATAAAAAAGTGTGTGATTCGATCGATTTCAATCATAATCTTGATGAAAATGATAGCTTGGCCATCTATTTCCGAAGCATATCCAATTTTTGCACAACAAGCATATGAAGACCCTCGAGAAGCAACCGGTCGTATTGTATGTGCCAATTGTCACTTAGCTAAAAAACCTGTAGATATTGAAGTTCCTCAATCTATATTACCAGATACTGTATTTGAGGCTGTTGTTAGAATTCCTTACGATACACAAATCAAACAAGTTCTTGCTAATGGTAAAAAAGGAGCATTAAATGTAGGAGCTGTCCTTATTTTACCCAAAGGATTTGAGTTAGCGCCTTCAGATCGTATTCCTCCAGAAATGAAAGAGAAAATAGGTAATCTTTATTTTCAATCTTATAGTTCTGATAAAAAAAATATTATTGTAATAGGTCCTATTCCGGGTAAAAAATATAGTGAAATTGTATTTCCTATTCTTTCACCAGATCCTGCTGTTAATAAAGAAACAAATTTTCTAAAATATCCTATATATTTAGGTGCTAATAGAGGAAGAGGACAAATTTATCCGGATGGAAGTAAGAGTAATAATACTGTTTATAATTCATCCATTACAGGTAAAGTAAGTCGAATTTTACGTAGAGAAAAAGGTGGTTATGAAATAACTATTGATAGTTTAGATGGTCGTCAAGTTGTAGATATTGTGCCTTCAGGACCAGAACTTATTATTTCAGAAGGTGAATTAATTCAAGCAGATCAACCTTTAACAAATAATCCTAATGTGGGTGGGTTTGGTCAAGGAGATGCAGAAATAGTACTCCAGGATCAATTACGTATTCAAGGTCTTTTATTGTTTTTTGCATCCGTCATATTAGCACAAATATTCTTAGTACTTAAAAAGAAACAATTTGAAAAAGTTCAATTAGCAGAAATGAATTTTTAATTTTTGAATAAAAATTTTAAATTAAAGCGTTTGATTAATAGAATTTTTTTCTATTATGGATGATCATTATAATGAAATTCAATTTAGGTTTTTTATGTTTATATAATATGATAGTCATTTCTTTAGAAATCGAATATTTTGAATATTATTATCTTTTTCCTTTATTAAAAGAAATGTTAAATTATCATGGATATACATTAAAATTAAATTATTTAAAAAATTTTACTCAACAAGCATTAATAAACACAGATCAATTAACTAAATGGGGGGGGAGGTTTCATAAATATTATAATAAATTCTACTATAATATATATTTTTTTATGATTGTAAAAAAAAAAAATCAAAAATTAAAAAAAAGTATATATAATCAATATATATATGAAAATAGAAATAAAAAATTACCAAAAAAATCTTTTTTGTATTTGATTTTTAAATTAATTATATCTTATAAAAAATGGAAAGCTGATGAACTATACATAAAAATGGCTCATATTGCTTATTGTGAAAATATAATAGATTTTGTGATTAAACTTTTAAAAATGGCGCGTTTTGAAAAACAAACTTCTTTTTTTTTCATTTACATCTTAAAAATATAGGTATATTTTTTTATTTATTATAATATTTATCTTAATATTCTAAATTTTTTATTATAAAAAAAAATTAGAATAATAAAAAAATAAGTTATTTTTTTACTAAATTGAAAAGATACTATAAAATTTATGCAATAAATTTTATAGTATCTTTTCAATTTTATTATTATTTAAATAACAAAAATTTTTTTTTTTAATTTTTTCTTATAATTTATTCATTTTATGAATAATTTATATATATATATTCAAAAATTAGATTATTATAATGATGAGCCTAATCCAGAGTATGAGCCATAAAAAGAGATACCCACTAAACCAATTACAAGAGTACCAAATAGAGTACCTATTAACCATAAAGGAATTCTTCCGGTGGTATTTGCCATTTATCTTATACTCCTTTTTTTAATTTCATTTTTAGTTATAACTTAAACAGAAAAAGAACAGTTATAAATATTAAATTTTAAATTCATTCCAAATAAGGCAAAAGAATTTCTGTTTTAATTAATTAAAAAAATAATTAGAAAATAAAACAGCTAATACGAAAATCAATAACAAACCCCAATAGAGGCTAGTACGATTTAATTCTACACTTTGTTTGTTTGGGTTTGGTTGTGTCATATCTTCACATTTTAAATAAAGTTTATTATTCAAGTTTATCGTTGAATAAATTGCATTGCTGAAATTGATCCTAAAAAAAAAACTGTAGGTATAGCTAGTCCGTGAACGGCCAACCACCTAACTGTAAAAATTGGATAAGTTCTATCTATAGTCATTGATACCTCCTAAAAAGATCTAGTAAATTCATCAACTTGTTCTAGTGAATTAAAACGACCAGTAATTAAAGGAACTTCTTGTCGGCTTTCTGTAAAATATTCATTTGGCCGAGGGCTTCCAAAAACGTCATAGGCCAAACCTGTACTAACAAATAGCCAACCTGCGATAAACAAAGATGGTATAGTTATGCTGTGGATTACCCAGTATCGGATACTGGTAATAATATCAGCAAAAGGGCGTTCTCCTGTATTTCCAGACATGCTTAACTCCATATATATTTGTAAAGGCTGAGAAAAATTCCATAAAAGATTAAATCTAAAAAATTTTATAAAATATAGATCTTTTTTTAGCCTAGTTAGATTATCATTGTTATACCGAAGGTATTTTTGAAGCATACTAAATCAGTATAGCTAGGGTTGTTTTAACGCAGCAAGACAAATAAAATAAAAAGATGTAAAAAAATTGAAAGTTTTTTAAATTTTTTAGTAAATTTAATTAATTTTTCATAAAATTATTAATTTATTATATAAAATATAACACCTTTTTTAGTATATTATACTAATTTAAATTATTAAAGTTTTATAGATTAAATTAAAAATAAAATTAACTATTATAAATAATAAATACTTTTAGCAGAAATTAATATACTTATATAATAAATAAAAAAATAAATTATTTTTTATTAATTAAACATTATATTTAATACTTTTTTTTTTTCAACAAAATAAATAGAATTTAAGTTAATTTAATTAAACTATCAATATAAAGTTTCATTAATATAATTAGTTAAATTTTAATCAAATTTTTATAGAAAATAGAAATCATCCGAAATAAAAGAGTGGCAAAATTAGTTAAATCTGCTACTATAAAAAAAGCATTGAACAAAATAAAGTCAATGTTATATTTATAATTATTAAAAGTATTTTTAATTAATAAAATTTTAATTCATAAAGAATTTAGGTAATTGTTTTACAAAAGATGTATACTAAATTTGTTATATTATCATTAGGATTTTTCTCATGCTTACTATAATCAGTTATTTTCTATTTTTGTTTGCTGCTTTATTTTTAGCTTTAGTTTCATTTATTGGTTTAAATAAAATACAACTTATCTAAAAAACTATAAAAAAGGTAATTTTTAAGGTCCCATTAATTTCATTGTATTTCTCGAATAAATTTTGAGATTAATAATAAATTTAGTTAGTTTCTAACTTAAATATTATTTTAGTTAAATAAAAAATGGTTGAAGCATTGCTATCTGGAATTGTACTAGGGTTAATTCCAATAACTTTAGCTGGATTGTTTGTAACCGCTTACTTACAATATCGACGTGGTGATCAATTGGATCTTTAATTCAGAATTTATTTCAAAATATTTTCACAATCACGCTCTGTAGGATTTGAACCTACGACATCAGGTTTTGGAGACCTGCGTTCTACCGGGCTGAACTAAGAGCGCCTATTTCAAATAAAATTTTTATTTTAATAATAACAAATAATATTTTAATTTTTATTTATTTATAACAAGAAAAAAAGTAATTTAAAATTACTAATTTATTTTAAAGTACAATTTTATTATATATATATTTTCGGGTAGGGATGACAGGATTCGAACCTGCGGCATTTTGTACCCAAAACAAACGCGCTACCAAACTGCGCTACATCCCTCCCATAATTAATTATTATTAATTATAACTAATTGTATCTTATTTATTAAGTTTTTCCTATACTTTTTATTAATTTATTAATTATATTTTTAATAAAATTTAAATAAAATTATTAAAGTTATTTTATTTAGAAAATATATAGAAAATAGAGATAAATTTTATATATATAGTGGCTATTGTTTTTATGTAAATAAAAAATTATATATAAATATTATTTTTTCTTCATAAAAAAGGTATCATTTAAGATAAAATAACTTTAATTAAATAAAAAAATATAAAGTAATTTTTTAATTTATTTGTTTTTTCTTAAAAAATTTAATTAATTATTTTATTATATAAAAAAATTATAAGAAATATAACAAACAAACTTTATTAGTTTATTTAAAATTTTCTAAATATTTATTATAAGGAGATCTACAATGCAAGATGTAAAGACATATCTTTCTACAGCACCCGTATTAGCTACTCCATGGTTCGGATTTTTAGCTGGTTTATTAATAGAAATTAATCGTTTCTTTCCAGATGCTTTAATTCTTCCCGTTCTTTAAATAAAAAAGACTTTTATATAAAAAAAATTTATATTAAAAATAATAACAATTTTTTTAATTTTTTATTATTATTAGAATTCACTAAAAAATTTAAATTTAATTGCTAATTTTTTTAAAGATATTTTATAAATTTTAGAGATTCAATATTCGAGATAAATAGTATTATGGCTAAAAATAAAGATGTAAGAGTAACAATTACTTTAGAATGTACTAATTGTGCTCAAAATAATGAAAAAAAAAAATTAGGTATTTCTAGATATAGTACTCAAAAAAACCGTCGTAATACGCCTATTCGATTAGAATTAAACAAATTTTGTTCTTATTGTAATAAGCATACTATTCACAAAGAAATAAAAAAATAAATAGTTTTTATGAAACAAGCTATAAATAAATCTAAGCGATCTTCTCGTAGACGTTTACCACCAATTAGATCAGGTGAGATTATTGATTATAAAAATATAAATTTACTTCGTAGATTTATCAGTGAACAAGGAAAAATTTTATCTAGACGAATGAATAGATTAACTTCAAAACAACAGCGTTTAATGACTATTGCTATTAAAAGAGCTCGTGTTTTAGCTTTATTGCCTTTTCTAAATAATGAAAATTAATTTAATTTTTTGATTTATTGTTGCTAAAGTTTTCTCTATTTTCAATAATTTCTTTAATAAGTTATTAACTTCCCTGGAATCTAATTGCTCCAGGGAAGGTTTTTTATTTAATCTTTTTTTTCATTTCTTTATTATTCACTAACTTTTTTTAATATTGTAAAAAAACAATTGTAATCTAGTAAAGCTATTTGTGCAAGCACCTTTCGATTCAAAAGTACTTGATTTTGATATAAATTTTGAATTAATTTGTTATAAGAAATTCCATTATTTCGGGATGCTGCGTTGATCCGAGTAATCCATAAGCGACGAAGATCTCTTTTTCGTTTATTTCTATCTCGATAAGAAGAAGCTAAAGCTCGCATTCCTTGCTGATTAGCTGTCCGAAATAGTTTTGAATGAGCTCCCTGAAATCCTGTTGTAAGCGTAAAAATATTTTTTCGTCGTTTTCGAGCTACATATCCACGTTTAACTCTAGTCATTGATGTCTACTCTCATAAATTACTGATTGATTTTAATTAAGGAATAAAAAAAGAATCTTTTTTTATTTATTTTTTATTATTATTTTTCTTAGTAATAGAAAAGTTAAATGAAAAATAAAAGTAACAAATTTAATTTTATTGATTATATTTTATAAAAATTTGTTTAAAATAAAAAAATAAAAAGGAAATATATATATATTTTATTTTATTATCACTATTTTTTAATCATAAAAAAAAAATAAACATATATATATTTTTAGATACAGAAAATTATTTTTTTTTTATTTTTTATAAAAAAAAGCTGATTTTTCTAGTGTAGAAAGTAAAAATTCTAATGGCTTTTGCTACTTTAACCTTCCCAACCATAATTTATTCAAGTTAAAAACCTTCTTATTCACAAAAGAATAGGACCTTGAAATAAGAAAAATAATGGATTCCATTGTTTCTATGGCTTCTTCTTCAACGGTGAGGTCCTTTCTATATACCGGAGCTTTGTAAATTTAAAAATGTTATTTGTAATTTATATAATTTTCAAATTTTAGCTTTATTTGATTAACCAAATAAAAAAAGTATTAAAATCAAAAACTTTTTTATCTAGTAACGATATGTTATTTTGATAGTTTGCTGGACAGCTGACCTTATTAATCCGTTTTTGCAATCATACAATTATTCCGTAATAAACTTTATTCTTGTATTTTTTTTCGCTTAACACATCTATGATTAAATCAATAGTATTGAAAATTCGCTTTTTTATCTTACATTAAAATAATTGGATTTGCACCAATAAAAGCCATAAATTTCATTTATTTATTAAATAAATAATAGATTAGTCATTTTTTAAAATAAAAAGGTTCTTCTGCTATACTGAACTTTTTTATTCTTTATAATTTTATAATCATAACAAGTCGCACATACACTCTAGTACAAACTCCTCGTCGTTGAGGACATCCGCGAAGGGCTGGAGATTTTGTTCTATTTTCTATTGGTTGTCTTCGATTCTTAATTAATTGTTGAATAGTAGGCATTTTAAATTATATGCAGAATTTATTGGTTTAAATTAATTTTAACCAGAAAAATATAATGTAATTTTTTTTTATTTCTTTAAATATATATATATATATCAAACAGATTTTAAATTTAATTTTAAATTAAAAAAAATTTATTTAAAAATTTAAGTATTTTCTATAGCTACAAGATCTACAATGCCATAAATTTTTGCTTCTTTTGCTGACATAAAAACATCTCTTTCCATATCTTCAGAAATAACCCATAAAGGTTTACCTATTCTTTGTACATAAACTCGAGTAATGTAATCACGAAGTTTTAGTACTTCTTCTGCTTCCATCATACACTCACCTGCTTGTCCATCATAATAAGAACTAGCAGGTTGATGAATCATTACCCTAATTATAAAATCTGATATAAAAATTTGTATGAACTGTACAAGCATCTTTTATATTGTATACAGCTCTAAAAATAAAATCATAAAATATGTTTTGAAAAAATATAGATTTATTTCAATAAAATATTTTTTAATCAATAAAATATTTTTTAATAGAATTAATTTTTTTTAATTTTATATACCATTTTTCTTTTATTAAATACTATTATGGTTCTATTGTTTTATACTTTTTTTTATAAAACAATGCCAAAGTTTTTTTTTAATATAGTTAAATTTTAATTTAACTAAAATTTAAAATTTGTATTTTTATATTTTCTAGTTAATAAAAAAGTAAAGAAAATTATATTTATAACACTGAAATAAATAAAAAATTTTAATTAATTATCTTGATATTAAACTTTCTTTTAAGATTATTTTATCAAGCTTTTTATGTCATGCTATTATTACCTTCTATGAGGCGTATACATCGTTTTACTAATTAAAAAAAAGCAAATATTGGCGCAAAGCGTGAGGTAACGCTATACGTTTAGTAATTTCACCCCCAGTTAAAATAAATGATCCCATGGAAGCCGCTAATCCCATACAAATTGTATGAACATCTGGAACTACGAATTGCATAGCATCATAAACAGATATTCCAGCTAGAACAGCTCCACCAGGAGAATTAATATATAAATACATATCTTTACTTTCATCTTCTCCATTTAAATACATCATAATCCCAATGAGTTGATTTGCAATTTCATCGTCTACATGTTGACCTAAAAAAAGTAATCTTTCTCGATAAAGTCGATTGTTATAATAAAATTTAATAAGTTACTTTTTTTTATATAACTGTACTAGCTTTTTTATTTGCCCAATACAGTTTAAGCAGTTGAAAAAAATATTATTAGTTTTTTTAGTTTTTTATAAAAATTTGAATATTTTATACTTTTTTTTTCATAAATATTTTAAATTATTATCATAACTTTGTTTAATAGTCTAAGTTCGTTTTTTATATACTTAGTGAACAGCATATTAAACAATTCATTCTTTAATATATTTATTAAATAATCTATTTTTTTATTTAAAATATTTTTGCATTTTATATCTTTTTTTTTTACAAACGGTTTTTAGTAATATCTTTAGGTTTATAATCTACTTCGGTAAAAATGAGTTAAGTCTTATCTACATATAAAAATAAGTCTATTGCTTTTTTTTTATTTTTTAGCAATTTTCAAAATAAAATTTTCAATTAGTAAATTTAACTAAAATTTTAATTTAAATCTTTAACGAAGTTTAAATCTTTATTTTTTGTTTAACTAACCATAGAAAAGATGATTAAACCTTTTTACTTAATAAATTTTATTAAAATATTATTTCATGCTATTAAAGCTTTAATAATTTATTAAATTTAAAATGAAATAAAAACATCTAAATTATATTAAATAAATAAAAGATGATGGATAATTTCCATATAACCAAATATGTTTAATAAACGCACTATACGTCGATCCAAACAGCATCTTCTTCTCCTGGAAGCCTAAAAGGCACTTTTGGAACACCAATGGGCATTTTTTTTATTTAAAATAAATATATAACAGCACTTAAAATGAAAATAGACAAAAAAAAAAGGTAGCTAACAAATAAAAAATTAGTTTATAATGTTATTAAGAAGATTATATTATATTTTTTTAATAATATTGTCATTATTATATATAATTTAATAATTATATTATATATAATTTATAAAGAAAAAAAAATTTATTAAAGTTTAAATTATTTTTATGAGTTTAAACTTTATTTTATTTTAGTATAGTCATTAATTAATGCAAAAAAGTTACGTAGTCTCTAATTCTCTTTGAGAAAGGGGTATTTCCATGGGTTTGCCTTGGTATCGTGTTCATACTGTCGTACTAAATGATCCTGGTCGTTTAATTGCTGTACATTTAATGCATACAGCTTTAGTTTCTGGCTGGGCTGGTTCTATGGCTTTATATGAATTAGCGGTTTTTGATCCTTCTGATCCTATTCTTGACCCAATGTGGAGACAAGGTATGTTTGTTATACCTTTTATGACTCGTTTGGGGATAACAAAATCTTGGGGGGGTTGGAGTATTACTGGAGAAACTGTAAATAACGCAGGTATTTGGAGTTATGAAGGTGTAGCTGCAGTCCATATCATATTATCAGGATTATTATTTTTAGCAGCAATCTGGCATTGGGTATATTGGGATTTAGAGTTATTTCGTGATGAACGTACAGGAAAACCTTCTTTGGATTTACCTAAAATTTTTGGGATTCATTTATTTTTATCAGGAGTTCTTTGTTTTGCATTTGGAGCTTTTCATGTAACAGGTCTATTTGGTCCTGGTATATGGGTATCTGATCCTTATGGATTAACTGGAAAAGTGCAACCTGTGGTTCCAGCTTGGGGAGCTGAAGGTTTTGATCCTTTTGTTTCAGGAGGAATAGCTTCGCATCATATTGCAGCAGGTATTTTAGGTATATTAGCAGGTTCATTTCATCTTAGTGTTCGTCCTCCCCAACGATTATATAAAGGATTACGTATGGGGAATGTTGAAACTGTTCTATCTAGTAGTATTGCCGCTGTATTTTTTGCTGCCTTTGTTGTCGCTGGGACCATGTGGTATGGTTCTGCTGCAACTCCGGTAGAATTATTTGGTCCTACTCGTTATCAGTGGGATCAAGGGTTTTTTCAACAAGAAATAGATCGAAGAATTCGTTCTAGTAAAAATGAAAATCTTAGTTTATCTGAAGCTTGGTCTAAAATTCCAGAAAAATTAGCTTTTTATGATTATATTGGTAATAATCCGGCTAAAGGTGGTTTATTTAGAGCAGGTGCTATGGATAATGGAGATGGAATAGCTGTTGGATGGCTAGGCCATGCTGTTTTTAAAGATAAAGAAGGGCATGAACTTTTTGTCCGCCGTATGCCTACTTTCTTCGAAACTTTTCCAGTAGTTCTAGTAGATGAAGAAGGAATTGTTAGAGCTGATGTTCCATTTAGAAGAGCTGAATCTAAATATAGTGTTGAACAAGTTGGTGTAACTGTCGAATTTTATGGTGGGGAACTTAACGGAGTAAGTTTTAGCGATCCAGCTACAGTAAAAAAATATGCTAGACGTGCTCAACTAGGTGAAATTTTTGAATTTGACCGTGCTACTTTAAAATCAGATGGTGTTTTTCGTAGTAGCCCACGAGGTTGGTTTACTTTTGGACATGCTACATTTGCTCTTCTTTTCTTTTTTGGTCATATTTGGCATGGTGCTAGAACCTTATTTAGAGATGTTTTTGCTGGTATTGATCCAGATCTAGATGCACAAGTAGAATTTGGAGCATTTCAGAAATTAGGAGACCCTACTACTAAAAGACAAATAGTTTAAATTAATTTAATAAGGTTTTTTCTATCTTTTTTAATAATTTTTAATAAAAAAATAAATTTAATTTAATAAAAAAAAAATAATATATATATATATATATTATTTTTTTTTTTCAAACTTTTTAAATAAAATCTATTTTCAATTAGTACGAAAGCTATCTCCATACTTCTCACTTATAATAAAATCTATGGAAGCATTGGTTTATACATTTTTATTGGTAGGTACTTTAGGAATAATTTTTTCTGCTATTTTTTTTCGTGAACCACCTAAAATTCAAACTAAAGGAAAAAAATAATAATTTTTAAGTTTATTTAGTTTTTTACAGAAATAATTAGGTACCTTCCCTTTATTTCAGGGAAGGTTTTCAATAATTAACTTAATCTTCATGCTCTTCAAAAGGATCTCTAAGGTCTTTAGAGGGTTGCCCAAAAGCTGTATAAAGAGCATAACCGGTAAAACTCACAAGTGAACACGAGATAAATATAGCGACTAATGTTGCAGTTTCCATTTTTAAGTAATTCCAAAAGAATGGTTTATTTTTAATTGATTCAATTAATATAATAGTACACAAAGTTAACAAATCTCAACTAATGCAATAAAATTTTATGGCTACACAAATTATTGATGATACTCCTAGAACAAAAGGAAAACGAAGTGGTTTAGGAGATATATTAAAACCACTTAACTCAGAATATGGTAAAGTTGCTCCTGGATGGGGCACAACACCTTTAATGGGTATTGCAATGGCATTATTTGCAATTTTTTTAGTTATTATTCTTGAACTTTATAATTCTTCAGTATTATTAGATGGAGTTCCTGTAAGTTGGTAATACCTTAAAACGGTTCAATAAAAAAATTTAAATTTTTTTATTGAACCGTTTTAAAGTATTATTTTTATTTGCTAACAAAAATTTTTGTTTTATATATTTAAGGTAGTTTAATCGTGTAATCAATTAATTAAAGGAATTTATGGATTATGGGTGTGCGACTTGTTTAGATAAATGAAATTTAGAAATACAAAATAATTTGTTAATCTTAAAAAAAAGATTATTTTAATTTATTAAGTGTTATAAATAAAACATTTAAAGCATAAATTTTATATAAAATATTAATAAATATTTTTTATTTAAATTAAACTATGATTAATTTTTTTTAAATTTACTAATAAAAAGTAAAATTTCGTTATCCAATTTTTTTATTTGATTAAATTTAAAATGGTTACAAAAAAGTATTTACTTATTATACTTTTTTTTAGTCATCGTAATATAGTAAAAATCTAAAGTTTAGTTATTTTTATTAAATTTTAAACAAGAAAATCTTTATAAAATTGTTATTAATCATATTAATTAAAAGAACAAAATTTGAAGTAAAAGATTACTCAAAAAAGCAGTTGATACAAATAAAGCAAACTTGAGATAAAATAATAAAAAAAAATTTATATATATAAATATATATTTTATTTTTTTATATTTAAGCCGTATGATGCTAAAGTATCATTTACGGTTTTTAGGGAAGAAATACGTAAAAGTTTATCTATCGCAATAGAGTATATGATTGGTTTGAAGAACGTCTTGAAATTCAAGCAATTGCAGATGATATTACTAGTAAATATGTACCCCCTCATGTAAATATATTTTATTGTTTAGGAGGTATTACTTTAACTTGTTTTTTAGTGCAGGTAGCAACAGGATTTGCTATGACTTTCTATTATCGTCCAACAGTTACTGAAGCTTTTGCCTCTGTTCAATATATTATGACCGAAGTTAATTTTGGTTGGTTAATCCGCTCAGTTCATCGATGGTCGGCGAGTATGATGGTTTTAATGATGATTTTACATATATTTCGTGTTTATCTAACAGGAGGTTTTAAAAAACCTCGTGAATTAACTTGGGTTACTGGTGTTATTTTAGCAGTATTAACAGTTTCATTTGGTGTAACTGGGTATTCTTTACCTTGGGATCAAATTGGTTATTGGGCTGTTAAAATTGTAACAGGTGTACCTGATGCTATTCCTGTTATAGGATCCCCAATAGTAGAATTATTACGTGGAAGTGTTAGTGTAGGTCAATCTACATTAACTCGTTTTTATAGCTTACATACTTTTGTATTACCCCTTTTAACTGCAGTTTTTATGTTAATGCATTTTTTAATGATCCGCAAACAAGGTATTTCTGGTCCTTTATAAATTATTAGAATATAATTTTACTAAAACTGTATAATATAGTAATTTTTTTATTATTAAAAAAATTACTATAAATCAAAATTATTTATTGCCATAAATTTTTAATGGGCGGAATTAAAAAAAATTTATGGATTTTCTATATTTTATTTAAAATTTTTATTTAAATAAAATATATGTTTACTTTTTGAGACAAATTTAATTATGGGAGTGTGTGACTTGAATTAATTATTAAACTTTATAGATTTTTTAATCTATCACATTATAAAAATTTTAAAAATAAGATGTGTTGTTATCCCAAATTACTTAAAAAAATGAGAAAATAAAAAACTTGGGTAAAAAAATAAATTTGTTTTAAATAAAAAATTTTCTATGATCTAATAAAGTGAAAAAGGCTTCGTAAAATTGAATAAATAAAAATAGAAATATCTATTACATTTATGTATATTTATTAATATTATATGAATATGATAAAAAAACTACATTCATTTCTTCTGAGTTTTTGAATGTGAAATAATCATGGAAGTAAAAAAAAGGTCTAATGAGAAAAAAGTTAATATATTAACAAGTTAATTTTAAGTAAGTACATAATTTTAAAACTAGTAGAAAATAAAACTTATGAAAAATAAGACAATCCAAAAATAATATTAATAAAAATATTAGTTATTATTAAAAATAAAAAAAAAATATACTTGGATTTTGAACTTTTTTTAATGAAATAAAATTATTTAATATATTTAATTTATATACTAAACAACTTAATTAAATAAATTTTAATTTTTGGATTTAAATAAAAATAGTTTGAGTTGGATGAATAAAAAATTCAGGTCCAATTCTTTAGGGGGAATATTCTTTTATTGAAACCTATCCTAATAACAAAAAAACCCGACTTAAGTGACCCTATATTACGTGCTAAATTAGCTAAAGGTATGGGACATAATTATTACGGAGAACCTGCTTGGCCTAATGATCTTTTATATATTTTTCCAGTAGTTATTTTAGGTACTATTGCATGTAGTGTAGGTTTAGCTGTTCTAGAACCTTCTATGATTGGTGAACCAGCAAACCCTTTTGCAACTCCTTTAGAAATATTACCTGAATGGTATTTTTTTCCTGTTTTTCAAATACTTCGTACAGTTCCCAATAAATTATTAGGTGTTCTTTTAATGGCTGCAGTACCTGCGGGATTACTAACAGTACCTTTCTTAGAAAATGTAAATAAATTTCAAAACCCTTTTCGTCGTCCAGTAGCAACAACAGTTTTTTTAATTGGTACTGCCGTATCCCTTTGGTTAGGTATCGGAGCAGCTTTACCTATTGATAAATCATTAACTTTAGGTCTTTTTTAAAATAGTAAAATATTAGATTGATTTTTTAATTTTTTAGCACCTAGTTAATATTTAAAGTAACTTTTCTTTAAATATTAACTAGGTACTAAAAAATTAAAATTATTTAAAAGTTCTATAATAAATTTATTAGATCTTTTTTTAATGCTTTTAATTTTTTCTAATAAATATTTTATTTAATTAAATATTTAAGAAAATTTTAAACAAAAAAAAGCTACACTTTAACTATGAATTTAGTTTAATTTAATTTAATAGAAATTTTTTTATTTTTTTTAAATAATATCAAAAGTTTTTTACAATATATTTTTATTTTATACACGTCGCTTTTTTGGAGGTCTACATCCATTATGTGGCATAGGAGTTACATCACGAACAAAATTTAAAATAATTCCACTCCGACGAATAGCTCGTAAAGCCGTATCTCGTCCTGGGCCAGGACCACTAATCATAACTTCTGCTTGTTTCATACCTTGATCGATCAAAACGCGAATAGCATTTTCTGCGGCAGTTTGAGCCGCAAAAGGGGTACTTTTTTTCGTACCTTTGAAACCACAAGCACCTGCGGAAGACCAAGAAACTGCTTGTCCCCTTATATCCGTTACAGTAACAATTGTATTGTTAAAACTTGCTTGAATATGAATAACTCCTTTAGGAATTCTACGTTTACCTTTGCGCAAACTAATTTTTTTCACTAATTTTGGCATAATTATTATGGTTTATTTATTTCAAAAATTGATTGTATTTTAATATCATATATATATATTTACTTTAAAATATAATTATATATAAAAAATATTTAAATATATTTTTCATGACTTTTATTAAAATTTTATTTAATAAAAAACTATCCTTGTTTTTGTTTATGTTTTGGATTAGAACAAACTACCATAATTCGTTTTCGTCTACGAATTAACCGACAATTATCACATATTTTTTTAACAGAAGCACGGACTTTCATTTTTATATTTCCTATTTTTATGTGATTTATAATATAAAAAAAAATTATACTAAATTTTTTAATTTATTATATTTTTGACATTTTGATTAAAAAAATAAATTTAACTATTTTGCGATTTAGCACGAAGGCGATAAGTTATGCGTCCTTTAGTTAAGTCATAAGGACTTAATTCTACTTTAACTCGATCTCCTGGTAATATTCTAATATAATTTCGTCTTATTTTTCCCGAAATGTGAGTTAAAACTTCACATCCATTGTCTAAACAAACTCGAAACATTGCATTAGGAAGTGATTCTGTAACTATACCTTCCATATCAATTAAATTTTGTTTCTTCATTAAAGGGAAAATCTCCTTTTTTAAGTTAACTAACGTTGTGAAATATAGTACTAGCTAGTTTTTTTATTTACAAAGATTTTCCTATGTGAAAGATTTAAATAAAATGTAAATAAATTACCATACATAACATAAAATTTCTCCTCCAATTTGTTTTTCTCTTGCTTCTCGATCCGTCATAATACCTTGAGAGGTTGAAAGAATAACAATTCCCATTCCACTTAACACTTTTGGAATTTCTTTATGATTAGAATACATTCTTAAGCCTGGTTTGCTAATACGTCGTAAAGTTGTTATATAAGGTTTTTTTTTTCTTCCTTGATATTTCAAAGTAAAAACTAAAAAATAAAATTTATTTTCTTTATGTTCTCTAAAAGTTTCTATAAAACCTTCTTGTAATAAGATTCTTCCAACATTCCGAGTAATATTAGTCGCTGGTATTTGAACTGTTTTTGTTTTTTCTAAGTTGGCATTTCTTATAGATGTAATCATATTAGCAATAGTATCGTTACTCATGAAAACTCCTTTTTACTATTAATATAAATAAGCTTTTTAATAAGTTAAAAGCTTTTAAGACAAAAAAAATTTAGTTTTTTAGAAATTTTTTTGCTAATTTTAAAATGAAAATAAGTTAAGATGAAAAAAATTAAAAAAAGAAAATATAAAATATATATATGAAAATAATAATGTACCTAAAAAAAAAAATTAAAAAAAAATTTATGATTTTTAATTTCTAGTTATAATACCTCAGGAGCTAATGACACTATTTTAGTAAAATTAGATTCTCTTAATTCTCGTGCAACAGGACCAAAAACGCGTGTTCCTTTTGGATTTCCTTCTTGATTAATAACAACAGCAGCATTATCGTCAAATTGTATAATAGTTCCATTTTTGCGCTTAAGTTCTTTACAAGTTCGTACAACTATTGCTCGGACTATTTCCGATTTTTTTAATGGCATATTTGGTACTGCTTCTTTAACTACGGCGATAATTACATCACCAATATGTGCATATTTGCGATTACTTGCTCCTAAAATTTGTATACACATCAATTTTCGTGCTCCACTATTATCGGCTACATTTAAATAAGTTTGAGGTTGAATCATTTTTTTTTAACCCCCCCAAAGTATAAAATTTTAAAATTTAAAGGGGGGAAAGAATTAAGAAATAAAATATTACTAATTTTAATTATTTATATAATTATTGTTTTTTTTTTATTTAGCTTTATTAAGTAGTTATATTGAATTTTCTTTATTCATTTTCTGTACATACGTAACAGTAATGAATTGAGTACGTATAGGCATTTTGTAGGCTGCGATTCTCATAGCTGCTCTAGCAATAGTTTCTGGTATTCCACTTATTTCATAAAGTATTCTACCCGGCTTAACAACAGATACCCAATATTCTGGTGATCCTTTTCCTGAACCCATACGTGTTTCTGCAGGTCGCATAGTAATAGGTTTATCTGGAAATATACGTATCCATAATTTTCCACCACGACGTGCATAACGGGTAATTGCTCGTCGTCCTGCTTCTATCTGTCTAGATGTAATCCAAGCTGGTTCAAGGGCTTGAAGGGCAAATTTACCGAAACAGATAGAATTACCTCGAGTAGCTATTCCTTTCATCCGTCCTCTATGTTGTTTACGAAATTTTGTTCTTTTAGGGTTATAGTCGACTTTTTTTGGTCTCTATTTCAAAATCGGATATGAAGGGTTTCTTTCATCCGGCTTCTCATGAATAAATATTATAAATTAAGTTTTTTATATATATATTTTTTTTTTATTTCCTTATTTAGTAAAAAAGTTAAAAAGTTTTATTAAGTTAGTAAAAAAATAAAAATAATTATTATAATAAATTTGGATAATATTTTATATGAAATTTTCACGGGCGAATATTAACTCATTTAGTTTTACTTAAAAATAATTAGTTATTATTATGTTTTGTAATTTTTTTCAAATTTGGTTTTTTTCGCCATCCCATCTAATAATTAAATCTACTTAGTAACTTTTTTGTTTAATTATAGATTACGTCGTTTTCATTACTTTCAAATAAGCGTTTAGGTTTTTTTTTTACAGTGGAGTTTTTTATTTTATATCATCAAATTTATTAGTCTTTTTTGAGGTAAAACTTTTTTATTAAATTTTATTAAATTAACTATTAGTAAAATGTAGTAAAATGAAATTTTTTTTTTATGTTTGCTTACACTGTTTTTTCAAAACAATTTTAACCATACGAATTTAATAATAATATATTATTAAGTTTTTTTTTAATTATAAAAAGTTTTTTGCTTCATAAATTTTTTTATGAAAAAGATTTTAAATGAATATTTTTATTATTTAATAATTCATTTATTGAATTATTTCAATAGAAAGCAAAGAATTTATTTCCAGTTTATATTGGAATTTATCGAGTTTTTTCTTTCTTATATTGTTGATTCAAAAAACATCGATTTTAACGAGTCGCACACTAAGCATAACAATCTTTTCGAAATGTTAATAAAAATTATAAATAAATCTTTAAAATAATAAAAACAAAAATAAATTTAATCTATTTAATATTAAAATATAAAAAATTAAAACAAATTATTTTTCATCTTGGAATATCCAAATTTTTATTCCTAATACTCCATAAATAGTTTGAGCTGGATAATAACAATAATCAATTTTAGCTCGAAGAGTTTGTAAAGGAACTCTTCCTTCTCTGGCCCATTCTACACGAGCAATTTCAGCTCCATTAAGACGTCCTGCAATTTGTATTTTAATACCTTTTATATTCGTTTTTTTCGCCAATTCAATAGCTTTTTTCATAGTTCGTCTAAAAGCAACTCGACTTTCTAACTGTAAAGCAATATATTCTGCAAGAATATTAGGTTCTCCATACGGCTTTGTTACTTCCGTTAAAGTCATACGAAGTTTGCGATCTCCGGGAGTTAAAATATTTTGCACATTAGTTTTTAATTGTTCAATACCGCGACCACGATTTTCTACCAATAATGCAGGAAATCCTGTATGTATTTCAACTTGAATTAAATCTGTTTTTCTTTTTATTTCAATCCGTGCAATTCCTCCATAATTTGAAGAGTTTCTTATATTTTTGTATACATAATTTTCAATACAATAACGCATTTTTTGATCTTCTTGAAGAAGTTCAGAATAATTTTTTGGCTGTGCAAACCAATAAGAATGATGTTTTTGGGTCACACCAAGCCGAAAACCAAGTGGGTTAATTTTTTGTCCCATGCTTTTTTTTCCTTTCTAAATGATATTAGCATAATTCTTTTTATTGACTTCTACTTTTTACGATAATAGTTATATGACAAGTAGGTTTATGTATAGGATATCCTCGTCCTTGAGCTCTGGGTTGAAATCTTTTTAAAACAGTACCTTTGTCTACTTTTGCTTCACTTATAATCAAATTAGCTTTGTTAATATTCAAATTATTACTTGCATTTGCTGCTGCTGAAGAAATTAATTGTAATATAGGGTAACATGCTCGATATGGCATAAACTCTAATATCATAAGTGCTTGTTCATATGAACGACCTCGGATTTGATTAATGACTCTCCGCGCTTTATGAGAAGACATACGTATATGTTTGGCTAAAGCTTTAGCTTCTAAATTTGATTTGTTATATTTCATTGAACCTTACCTCCTAATTAACGACGAGATTTTTTATCACTTTTTGCATGTCCTCGGAAATTTCGTGTAGGTGCAAATTCTCCTAATTTATGACCTATCATACGGTCTGTTATATAAATAGGTAAATGTTCCTGTCCATTATGAACAGCAATAGTATGTCCGATCATTGTTGGTACAATAGTAGATGCGCGAGACCAGGTAACTACAATTTTTCTTTCTTTTTTTAAATTAAGATTTTCAATTTTTTTTAGTAAATGGTCAGCTACAAAAGGGCCTTTTTTTAGTGAACGTGTCATTGCCAACTACCTTCTGTTTTTATGTATATTTTTCAATTTTTTTTTTCTTTATTTAAAATTTAATTATCCATTTTTACGACGACGTAAAATTAAAGGATCACTATATTTTTTTATTTTTCGAGTTCTTTTTCCAAGTGCAGTACGACCCCAGGGGGTTAATGGTTTTTTTCTTCCGATAGGAGCTCGACCTTCACCACCTCCATGAGGGTGATCTATGGGATTCATAACAACTCCTCTTACTCGAGGACGTTTTCCTAACCATCGTTTTGATCCTGCTTTACCCATACTTCTATTATTAGCATCAGCATTTCCAATTTGTCCAATTGTAGCTAGAGAATTTTGAGATACTAGACGAACTTCCCCAGAAGGTAATCGTAAAGTTGCTAATTGACCTTCTTTCGCAATAAGTTTGGCTACAGTTCCAGCAGTTCTTACTAATTGTCCACCTTTACCTGGTGTTATTTCTATATTATGTATAGCAGTGCCTAAAGG